AGTCTAAACTCTAAAAAAATAGGGATATTCGTTTCACGAATCAGCAGTATTTTTTCTGTGCTTCTGTGCGAAGCATACAGAAAAAAATTACTAAAATACTGCATATCCCTACGGGATCAGAAATCAGTACACTTCGTTAGGGATATGAAGCTGCTGGTAGAAAAAAAGCTATTTTTTTTTTACCGCTCGCTTTGGATATATAAAGTATAAATGTAATTTAGGTGCGCCAGCGTTTCGCTAGCTGCTCCTAAATTATATAAGTATAGAAAGAAATTATTGTAGAATTTAAGCTACATATTAAAGAGATTTATTTATATAAATAGGCTTGCTAGCTGATTGTATATATATGCTGGCCGTATTTCATAGCAAGCTCGCTTTTAATAGGCAACCAGTAATATGAGCAATTCTTTACCTACAAGCCTATAATTATATTAACTCTAAGAGAAATCTAATAATAAACGGAGTGAATTGAAATATCTTATTAACTTCAGGAAAAGAAATCAAAAGAGATTCTATGATTAGCGTGAGCTAAAATAGAGTAGCCTAGAAAGTCAAATGGTGGATAAACTGTTTAAATTTAATGGGGAACCTTCCTCAAAGGCTAAATATAATATGTAAGCGATAGTGGAAAGTACCGTGAGGGAACCAAAACAAAAACAGTGATTTTATAAGCAGTTCGGAAAAATAAAAAAGTTAGAACGTACCTTTTGCATAATGGGTCACCAAGTTAACATTAGATGCGAGATTCTACGTAGTTAAACCGAGCGTTAAAATAACGGTAAGTGTCTAAAGTTAGACCCGAAGCCTGGTGATTTTACCATAATCAGGATTATAAAAGTCCGAACGGAATATTGTAGCATAAATATCCGAAGAATTATGGTAGGTGTAGTGAAAGACAATACTGACCAGGATAGCTGGTTTTCTGCGAAACCTATAACAGTAGGCAATTTAAGTATAATATCTTAGCAGGTACAGAATTTAATCTCAGACAAGACATAAGGCTTAACTTGTTAACAAGTTAAGCCCATGTTTTATTTTGTACAAATTGGGGGATCATGAAGATTTTATCAGTGAGTATGTAGACTCGGAATGGCAAAGATATATCTTAAATCATCAGACATAGAATGATAAGGTTGTATGTCAAAAGGGAAACAGCCCAGAACAAGAGTTAAGGTTCCTAAATTATTAGTTGAGTGAAATTAAGAAGGTTTTTATTAAAGTCGACAAGGAGATAGGCTTAGAAGCAGCCATAATTTTATGACCTCGTAACAGAGCGCTTGTTAAGTTTTAAAAGCATCGAAAATTTATCGGATCTAAACAATATACCGAAACCTTGTCCATATTATTTTATAATTAATAGTCTCAGCAAGCTCGGACTATACAATTATAATTAAATGGGGTAGCAGAACGTTGAGCTAAATTAAGATTTTTATTTTTTAAATGAAATTATAATAATTTAACTCAAGTGATAATGGTGACATGAGTAACTAAAAGAAAATTTTCCGCCTAAAGCTTATGGATGTAATTAAGTAACGGCCTCTAAGTTTATGGAATCAAAAGATTAAAACGATGAGACAATCTTTCATACTAAGGACGACATTTTAAGTGCAAAATGTACTGGAAAAATAGTAATAAGTTTAAGCTATGGCTAGAACTAGCTATAGCTGTAAATGGAAAGTAACCGTACCTAGAATCTGAAACAAGTAAGCTAGTAGAGAATACGAAGGCGTAAATGAGCTAACAATCATAAAGGAACTCGGCAAATTGACTACCGTAACTTCGGGATAAGGAGAGCTCATTATTCTTGATTAATATCAGGTAAAGAGGAAGAAGCATGAAATAGTGTTGTACGACTGTTTAATTAAAACACAGCACTTTGCTGAAAGATTAAAAATCTAAGTATAGAGTGTGATGTCTGCCCGGTGCCGGCTGGTTAACAGATATAATTAAATATACTAATATTTGATGTAGACGGAAACCCCGGTTAAAGGCGGCCTTAACGTGAGGGTCCTAAGGTAGCGAAATGCCTTGGCCGTTAAATGCGGTCTTGCATGAATGATGTAACGATACAACAGCTGTCTCTATGATTGACTCAGTGAAATTGGAATAGCTGTGCAGATACAGTTTACCTCTAGTTAGACGAGAAGACCCTATGCAGCTTTACTGTCACTAATTATAGAGTATGATAAACAATTTTCAGTTTATAAGGTAATTGACGGCCGGCTTGCTTAGCAAGCTGGCTCTATGACAATGAGAATCCTTTATTTTTTTTTCATATGAATGAATTGGTTTAGGACGAGCTTAAGCTCGTAGTAAATCAACCTAATTCAGCTTATTTTCCTTTCTGCTGTAAGCGCATAATGATAGATTATACTTAAATTTGGATTTATGCCTGCAGAAATAGATAAGTACCCTTGGTTAAGGAACTATCGCTAGGGGACAGTTTATGTGGGGCACAGACCCTGTAAAGAGTAAACAGGAGTGTCTAATAATTTATAATTATTTTGTTTGCGATTTAAGGTAGTAGAACTATTTTTAATCATATAAAATTATTTATATGTACATTCGTTGTATATATATTTAAAAAAAGGTAGGATTTTCACTATATAGAAATTAGAGATAATAAAAATATTAAGTAGTAGCTGCTGAGTCCTAATCCCGCCGAAGGGGGGATATGGACTACTATGTATTTCATAGCAAGCTCGCACTAATATTTTTTAACTATTAAGACTGGCTATCTAGCTATGCTCTAATAGTTATGTTTTAATTATCTAAAAAGCTCAACGGCTAAATCTTGCCTTACTGTTTGATTATCAACAAATCTTACAGTTGCGTAAGCAGGGCATAGGATCACAAGATGCAACAAGGAAAGATCTTGGATTATTGGAAAAGCTACGCTAGGGATGTTTGTCCTTTAATATTTTATTTCACTGTGGTATGGGTCATAGTCCTACGGACTCAGCTTTTTTTAAAAAAAAAATACGAGCTTGCTATGAAGAGCGGACTTCGTTCTAGCGAAGCTAGCCCCCTATTCCCTATTCCCTGACCCCCTACGGGGGTAGGGAATTAGAGAATCAGGAATCAGCCAGCATATTTTTTCGGAGAAAAAATCCTGATCCCGTAGGGATATCGCTGAGACTTCGTCTACCCGTGCTATATTGAGAAGTAAAAATAATTAATAATATATTGGGTTAATTTCAAAAATTACTTACGCGTTGCTTTACGAGACTCCGTCTATAAAGCTCGCTATGTAAATTTGAAGCGAAATTTATCTTAGCATAAATTATAAGATAAAGACGTTCAACGACTATAAGGTGAGTTATATGCACAGTTTGCGAGGAAGAGCCAGCTAGCCGATATATAAAGCTAGTTGCTTTTACTTGCAGGCTAAACAATAATCCTTTTTTACACCCAACATTATTATTATATATATATATATAAAAAAAAATAAAAGAAAGAATAAATATTTAGAAAAATGAATAAAGACGGTAACGTAGTATTCCCGGCTACGCCGGGAATCGTTAACTTTCAAGCCGCCTCTTCTAAAGGTGGGCAAGGCAAAGTTAGCTCGAAAATTTATAATAATAATTTAAAACAATCTAAAACAATACTTTTAAAGAAAAAAATAGGTGATATAGGAATAACCAAATATTTACCTTCATTTTCTAAAGAATGAAAGAATACTATCTATTCTTATAATAAAAATACATTAAAGAATATACCAGTTAATGATTTAAATATAAACAAAATAATAAAAGGTTACTTTAATTTATATTTTAAAGATCATAAATATACAGGATCTAAATTTATATTATTAAAAAGAAGACGTAATTTATTAAGAAGAATACACGTAAGTAATGCTGAAATTAAACATACTAATAATAAAGCAATAATTACTCTGTATACTCTAAATAGAGAAAAAAATGTATTAAAAAAAAAATATTTAAAAATAAATAAAAAAATAAGTAAAAAATTAATAGCCAAACGTTATTTTTTATTATATAAAGAAAATATAGAAAAAATTTATAAAATCTTAGGTGAATATAAAGATCAATATATATTTATTAGTGATATAATAAGAAAAACCAAATTTATAAAATATAAACTAGAATATTTAAATAAATTTATAAAATTAAAAGATCTTTATTTAAAAAAAGTTTGAGGTGTTATTCTTAACCAATATGCGAGAAAATATCTAAAATACTTAAGAAAATATGACTTATTATATTCTCTTAATCAATATAAATTCAACAGATTGGTGTTTTTACCTAAATTAAGTAATATATTAAATAAAATTCTAGGAAAAAAAATAGAATATAATATAATTAATTTAAAATCTGTCGCATATCATACAGATCTTTTTACTAATGCATTAGCATTAAAATTAAGAAAAAGAAGAATAAATTATATAAATTCTATGTTTAGTATTTTAAATAGAGCATATTTACCTAATATTAATACGATAAAAGAAAGATCTATAATAAAAGGTGATCAAAAAATGGATCTATTTCAAAGTAAATTTAAAGATTTAAAAATAATATCTAATATAGTATTCCCAGCTATGCCGGAAGGCATCGCTGGAAGCTTGGCGCCAACCTCCTCTCTATCTAAACTGTTAGATGGTACATACCCTTCAGATATAAATAATGGAATAATGCATAGCAGCGATGCTAATAAAGAAAATATCCATAATACTATTTATAATTCTATTGGATATAAAAATATGGCAGGTATAAGATTAGAAGTTAAAGGTAGATTAACTAAACGTTACAGAGCGGATAGATCTATCTATTCATTAAAATGAAAAGGAGGATTAAAAAATGTAGATTCTTCTTTTAGAGGTTTAAGTTCAGTTTTATTTAGAGGTAATTCTAAATCAAATGTAACTTATTCAATAGCTAAATCAAAACGTCGTATTGGAGCCTTTGCAGTAAAAGGTTGAATAGGTGGAAAATAAAGAAAGGCGCAAGAGGCTTCTGATGAGTAGTCCAGAAGAATGCCCCCCACTTCGTTGGGATTAGTAGCCTTCTGAGTCCGAAGGACTACTCATCAGAAGGCTACTAATCCCGAGACTTCGTCTGTATTTCATATCCCTTACGGGATCAGAAATTAGACGAAGTGGGTCCGCCTGGGATAGGGACTACTACTAAAATATATATATATAATAATAATGAAGACATAGTCTGAACCGTTTTGAAAAAAATGGAAATATAAGTGCTATAGCTATCCTTCGGTATTTCGTATACCGGAGGTATTGCTTGTACAGCAATAAAAAAAATAAGGGGGGGACTTCGTTCCCACCTTCATAGGACGCTTTTATGATAACACATAGAACAGGCTAATTTGCGCAAGAGTGTACAAAATGAGTGCGCGGTTTGGCACCTCGATGTCGGCTTAACTTATCCTCATGGATGCAGGAACTATGTAGGGTGCGACTGTTCGTCGATTAAAAAGTTACATGAGCTGGGTTAAATACGTCGTGAGACAGTATGGTTTCTATCTTCTAGGGGGAATTAGAATATAATAAGAACTAACTTTTGTACGAAAGGAACAAGAAGAATTTAATTTGTAAAAGGGTTAAATAATAGTTACTAACCTATGGTTTACCTGTTGTCTATGTGCCCAAATATTAAAATATAGGATAAAAATTCTATATATCTGTATAGCTTTAGCTATACATAGGGATGTTTCTTTCACTAAGATAAATATATAGCATAGGCACGGCAGGAAAGCTAAGTTGGTTAAGGATAAGTGCTGAAAGCATATAGGCACGAAGCTTATCTTAAGATATTTCTTAAATATACGTAAAATATTATTACGAAGGATTAATATAGGCTTTATCCGTACGAATCTGGAGATTTTTAAGAATAAAGTACTAATTTTATAAATAACTATTTATACATATATCGCATGTACAATGCATGCCTATTTCTGCTCAGCAGAAATTAGCCAACCATACCTGGATATACTTTGCTATCGGGTGGTTTGGCTTTTTAAATTTTAGCAAATTGTAGCTAGAGCCTGATTAGCATAAAAGTAATGCAATTGTTTTGTAATCAATAGAAGTAAGTGCGATACTTGCATTGGGCTGACGAATAGTAAGGCGCCAGGGATAAAAAAAAAATAAGGCGTATCCCCCAGGCGGACCCCCCACTCCGTGGTCGACGGAGTGGTGTGGCGTGCCTCACACTTCGTTAGGAGAAGTCTCTCCCTAACGAAGTGTACACATATTCCCGGAGGGAATTAGGGAATTAGGGAGGCATTCTTCTGGGAATAGAGCTTGCTAGTACGCAGTACTACTCCTCTCATTATAGAGTTGCGTCTTATTGCCTAGCGAAGCTACTATTCTTCGAATCAGGCAAAGCTTACTGCTTTAGCAAGCTAGGATTAGTCGTCAAGTGGTAATATCACTTTAGACTTATTAGTGATGAATATTTTAAAGACTCTAATTTGACAAGTCTAGAAAGAGTCACTACTAGAGGTAGGGCGCCCATAAACCAGACTTCGTGCGATCCATATCCCTTTGGGTAGACTTCTGTCGCTAGCGCGATTTTTTTCTGTAGAAAAAAATAATCAGCAGGCTAAGGAGAGCTTGCTGTATTTTCGTCGCGGAAGAATCTTCCTCCTTCGGAGAGTACACTTCGTTAGGGGACTACAGCAAGCTCTATATTAAACTTAATAGTCTTAGCTGGCTTATGCGATAGCAAGTTAATACGCAGGCTAGTAAACTACAAAAAAAAAAGAGCTATTTTAGTAATCTTAGTGGTAAATAAGGCAGAGATGGGAGACTGCAATATTATACCTTAGTAGGGTGCAAATATCTCAGCTCGAGCTTCCACACCAAGATGAAGCTAAACCGATAGTGGTTATGGTTGGGTGCGGCCAATACATCCAGGTGCAACTCCTGTGGCTTCTCCCGTAAAGAGGATTCTGCCTCATTTTTTTAAGGCGCAAGCTTAAGCTTGCTGTAGACGAAGTCTCCCCTATTTCTTCGAAATTAGTCCTTCGGAGGGAGGGATATTAAAAGGACTAGTAGTCAAGCGGTTACGACATAGCTCTTTCAATGCTACCATCGTAGGTTCGAATCCTATCTAGTCTAAAGCGGATTGGTGTAATAGTAACACATTTGGCTCATGTCCAGAGGTTAGAGGTGCAAGTCCTTTGTCCGCGTAGGGCTATAACTTAATAGGTAAAGTGTACTGCTCATAACAGTAATTATAAGTGTTCAAGTCACTTTAGCCCTAAATCTGAGTGCTGGAATCGGTCCAAATATAACTAAAGACTCACTCCAGAAGAATGCCCCCCACTTCGTTGGGCAGACTTCTGTCGCTAGCGCGATTTTTTTCTGTAGAAAAAAATAATCAGCAGGCTAAGGAGAGAGATAATTTATTTGGAGAGGCGAAGCCTATCCAGCTCTCTCTAATATAAAAAACCCTAACACTAGATAGAGATTTGCACCGTAGTCTTAAGACAAGGCTATCCAGAAGAATGCCCCCCACTTCGTTGGGTAGACTTCTGTCGCTAGCGCGATTTTTTTCTGTAGAAAAAAATAATCAGCAGGCTAAGGAGAGCTTGCTGTATTTTCGTCGCGGAAGAATCTTCCTCCTTCGGAGAGTACGCTCCGCTAGCGAAGGCTAGTAAAGTGTATCTCAATGAGCTATATTCATTGGTGATAGACAGTTAAGAAAGACTATAGTTGTAGGAAGTAAGCAATTATAAGTTAATGGTAAACTATTCGTTTACCAAACGAATTTTGTCAGTTCGACTCTGGCTAATTGTAAAAAAAAATCCGAATGGTGAAATTGGTAAACACAACAAACTTAAAATTTGTAGGCAGAGTGCCTTGAAGGTTCAAGTCCTTTTTCGGATATTAAAGAGCTTGCTGTAGACGAAGTCTCTCCCCTTCGGCGGAGAAGTCTACCCCCCCCACTTCTAATTTCTGATCCCGCCGAAGGGGGGGGCGCGAGCTCTGAAATACTAATTTCTGATCCCGTAAGGGATATGAAATACATATCTCTTCGAAATTAGAAGTCTCGGGTACGCAGGCTAGTCCTGCGGAGAGACTTCGTCTACGCCGACTACGAGTTTAAGTATAACACCTTGAAAACTGCGGGTTCTCTATACGGCTTTAAACATAGCCCTCAGACTATAGAACTTATACGTGCAGCTAAATTAGGTAAACCTCTATCCGAAGAGGCTAAAATAAAACTGGGAGCTAATTCTCAACCTTCAGGTGGTCTATTAGTAGATAATGATAATGTTGAAACCAATGAAGTTGTGTATTTTACTTCTATAAGAAGAGCCGCAGCTTTTATTAATATGCACCCTTCTTACCTAGCTAAATGTATAGCTAAAGAAGGTTTTATAGAGGTAGTAATATTCGTTTCACTATTCCCTACCCCTACGGGGGGCATTCATACACTTCGTTAGGGAGAGACTTCGTCTACGCAAGCTCCAGCAAGCTCTATACCCGGCTACGCCGGGAATAGAGCTTGCTAGTACGCAGTACTACTCCTCGTGGAAGAATAAACTCAGAAAACTTAAGCTTTTCTGAGTTATACTCGTGTGTTCAAACCACTCCTCAGTGCGCAAGCTCTATTTGAACGGTTATAGGTTAATGGTAGACTTGTCGATTTCCACTCGATTTGTGTCAGTTCGAATCTGACTAACCGTATTCTATAGGATTTAGTATAGTATAGTAGGATTTATAATTATACATACTATAATAATGCTATTGTATTCCACATAGCATCTACACTTCTTTTCAGTAACAGATAAGCTAGAGAAGGTATATATATACTGAGTATATAAAGCAAGCGATAAAAAAAAAAATTAAAGAGGAGGAGTACGCTCCGCTACACAGAAAAAAAAAATCGCGCTAGCGACCCCTTACTCATAGCAAGCTCTTTTTTTTCTTCAGAGCTTAGCTAGTATAAATAAGCGGGCGACTCAAACTTATTGTAAGCTTAGCCATCTAGCTTGTGCTGGATTAGCAAGTGGGCTATATCTTATAGAAAGAATTAAGAATATGAAGTTTCATGTGATGAAGAATGCGATAGTTAGAGCTATGTACGCTAATTTAGCGTGGGCGCACTCTTTGCTAGGGAACAAAGTTCCCTAGCAAAGTATAAAGATAAAAAATAAAGAGGAGTCTTTGCTAGGAACAATCTCATCCCCCTATTCCCCTAGGGGGAGAGACTTCGTCTCTCGCAAGCACGCTGATTCTTTTTATCCTAGCTACGACTAGATAAGCGACTTTAGTTTAGTACCTTAAGGAAGTACTGAAGGTAAGTAGGCTGTGTGCATAGCTCTAACTACCAAGTTCTAAAGAGCATAAAATGCTAATGTATATTATATGCGATTCGCGATTCCCTATTCCCAGAAGAATGCCTCCCTAATTCCCTAATTCCCTCCGGGAATACGGGAATATGGGAATATGAGTACACTTCGTTAGGGAATAGGAGTACACTTCGTTAGGGAGTATTTCTCCGGAGGGAGCAAGCTCTTATATATTTAGCCTGTAATTATAGCGCGGTTTAATATTCTTAAGGTGATATGGGGAGTAGACCTCGTATCTCCACCTCCGGCTCCCCACCATATTGGTGGGAGCGGGAGTCTTAGTAAGTCGTAGGCTATTATTATTAACTTAACTAAATGCGACTACTACTTTTATATATAACAATACCTTAAAAATGAAAAAAAATATGAATCTTCTTTTAGTCCGTCTTTTCGTAAGATTCCCTTGATCCCTGCATTCTGATCCCAGCGAAGGGGGTAGACTTCGTCTCAGCAGAGATCTTCAACAATATATAAATCTTCGTACTTTTATAAATCGTCAGAAAATCAACAGGCTATCTAAAAATTCTATAGAACTTATTTCACGATATATCTTTAATATAAAATTATATCAATTTTTAGCTGTAGTTTTTATTCATGTAGCCGTTACATCTATTCAAATAGATTTGAATTTATTCTTAGAAGTGTTAAATAATCTTCCCGAAAATTTGGGATCATCCGTAGGCGTCCCAGAGCTAGCTAAAAACATTAAATTAGATAGTAATATAAATTATATCTTATGTTATAGTCATAGATCTTTATTTGGATTTAGGACTTATATATTAATGGTTTTAATATTATTTATAATATTTCCCATACTTTTTATAATACAAAATTATATTTTTATAATTTTAAGTATATTAAGTGTAATATTAGTTAAAGCTTTAGCTCTAAATTTTTATCAAAAACATTTTCAGTTTTTTTATAGTGGCTTGCCCAGTCATAAAAAAGTAGATTTTAGAGAAAAATTAGTGCACTTTATTACACTGATAATAAATAATATAGGGAAAATTATAAAGCATTTATTTAAAATGTGAATAATATCTATTATAATAATATATATTTTTAGATATTTGCTAGCTACTATGTTATTAAATATAGATGATAATAATAGTTTTATAACAACAATATTAATACTTACTCTTCCTTTACCTATGTTTTTTTATTTGCTAAATTTTATAGTGAAATATCTGAAGAAAGAATCTATAGAGGATAAAGATTATTATTTGTATAATGATTACGTAGTAAAAAGAGTAAATCTATATAGAATAACATGTACTATAATTGTAAACTACTTAATTCAAAACTATTATAGTACAATAATTATATCTATAATAATAAAAGGGTTTATTGTTATAATTATAACATTATTCACAATTTGTATAATATACGGTATCTTGCGAATAAATAAGCCAGGATGGCGTGCCTCACACTTCGTTAGTAGACAAAGTACAATATCGTGCAGTAGGGTTGACCCTCTCTCCGATGGCGATTCTGGAGTCCGAGCTTCCCTAACGAAGTGTATCCCTCCGGGAGAGAGGGTCGGAATAAATAAGCATGAGCCTATACCACTTAAGAGCGCATTGGATCTAGCGGGGTCAGCCAGCTATATAGCGGCATTTATATCACTAACTCCATTTTTACAGGAAGCATGTAATTCAGGTTTCAGTAAGTTTTATTTTAATGAAGGTAACCAAAGATATTACGAGTGGAAAGGCATACCTTTCCGTATGCCAGGTGTAGTAAAGTGTGGACCTGAACCAACCATCAATATCATGCAGGTGCGAAAAACAGAAATAGCCCTGGCGAAAGCGGCTGAAGAAGCTCGAAACCTACATAAAGTACCCGATACGGACGTGGGTATATATTATCGAAATCTAGATGCAGCCATAGAGAAAGAGGCTGCTCAAAACCTAAATAAAGAAGCCGTGGCGAAAGAGGGTGGGGCTTCTTTATCTAGATATTATCGAAATATAGATGAAACCATAAAGAAAAAGGCTGATTATGTACCTGTTACTGAATCTGTTCGACAAGGGCTAATAAAAGAATATAAAGATAAATTAAATAATTCTCCTATCGTAAATATTACGTGAAAACTTAAATATAATGAAGGTATTCAAAGATCGCAAGCTAATTTCACAGTAAAACCAATAAATTATTTTTATAATACTAAATTTTATGGGGCGGTTTCTTTGGTTTTAAAAGGGAGATTATTAATAGTTAATATAATTAGACATGACTTGCCTGGTTGTGTCTTTATGCCTACTTATTATTTACAAAATGCAAATGTTACGGATAGTTCAGCCAAAATTAGGGATATTACAACAACATTAGAATCTAAATATGGTATAATGTTACCCCAGATAGGGATAGATAAGGTGGAGAATAGAATTAATGGTTTAATAATATTTACTCAAGCCGAATCTATAGATAATACAAGTTTATTTAGAGTATGAAGGCCTTCATCGTATTATATGGAACCCGAACTAAAAACTGTAAAGAATTATTACCAAGAAAAAAGTCAAAATAATCTTAGAATTAGAGAATTTGATACTACTGATAGTATCAAATTCTCTAAAGACTTAAAGAAGGTAGTAGGAGTACAAGGGGAAGCTATAAAAATAGCTAATAATGAAAATTTTGTAATACATGAGGACAGATTGGCAGCCCGGAAGTTAGCTTTTTTTGAAAATACCTTAGACAACGAATATAGAAAATTAGTGGAATTTTATTTAACTAAAGGTCAAAAAGCTAACCCTAAGGATTTCATGATTTGAGAAGAAGATGGTTCAGATAAATCTAGACTTAAATTTAAAGACTTAATGTATAAAGCCCGGTCTGAAACAAAATCTGCTATTCAAAAAGATGAATATCTACTAGCTCGTCCTAAAGGAAAAGAATGGGATTTAGTAAAATTCGCAGAAAGGCGAATGTCTAGAAATGACAGTAATAATGAATATATGGATAATGATTGCTATTATTTCAAAACTCGTCGTGATTATCCTATAAACCGTTTATTAATAACTAGAAACCAAAGTCATATGACTTATTTTAGTATGTATAAAGAGGGAGTTGCGGAAGGTTATAAAATCAGAAGGCAAATGCTGGGTGAATTAGATGCTAGCATAAATTTACCATTAGAAAAATCTAGAGCAGAGTTAATAAAAAAAATCGCTAGTAAATTGACTAGAAGTGAATTTACTAAATTTCAGAATATTTATGGTGTTTCTATTAATAGACTTACATTTGAATTTTTTCAGTTAAAACCCACTGATAGTAAATATTTTGGAATAAACACTACAAGTACAACATTTGCTCCAATACTAGACAGAAATACAGATTACGAACTTTATAGCATTATAGACGTTAAAAATGATAGTGTAAAATTACCTTTTGTTTTTAAACAAGGAGGTATGTCTAATATGACTATGCCTACACATGACTATAATATGTTAGATAATAGGGATGAGGTATCTATTCGTAGATGTATGGATTTTATCTATACAAATTCAGATGGAAACTTAACTTATCAATCAGATAAGGATAATTTTAGTGTTCTAGCTGGGGTCGATAAAAATTATCCGTATCAATCAGATATGGATAATTTTAGTGTTGTTAAAAAGAAAAGTGTAGGTTTTACTAAAAAAGCTGTAGACTATAAAAATAAAAACCCTAAGTCAGTTAAATATACCTTAGATGGGTTTAATAATAGATTTTTCCGTGGAAAAAGTATATCTATAGAGTTGCCCTTTGAGAGTATAAAACTCTTGGATATTATACCACATGAATATCACCAAATATCTCTGGGAGGGGAAAGAGTTAATTTTGATTATGAAGGTGAGCAAAGAGTCAAATCTTCTATACCTAATACTCTAGTTATGAAAAAAACTAGAAAACTTAACCTTGAGTTTACTATACTAAAACAGGTTTATACTACTAAAGGAAGTAATAGTAAAATTACATTAAGGTTTACTCCAACTTGACCACCAGATCCTTCACCAAATGGGGATATAGAAATCCCTAATCTAATATTGCAAGTTGCTAACTTGAATAATGATAGTACAGATCTAAATCCACGTACTCTTGAAGCGCATTATGTTGAATACGACCTCCCCTCCAGAAGGCCAACCCCTAGTACTAATCTACCAAATGAAACACCTCTTCATCCCTCAGGGTCAAATGAAGAGGAAGAGGATATCTATGGTTATAGCGGAGATGAGGATAATAATGCTCAAAATAATCGTGAAGTAGCTTCTGCTGTGCAAGCGAGTGAGCAACCACCAACAGTAGAATCCCCTATGGAGCTACCTTTTGAAGACAGCTTTGCGGATGCGCCTTATCCATATGAGGCTGAAAGTCCAAAGGATAATGATAACAATAGTGGTTCACGCAAAGGTCGTACAGCAGTGGCTTCGGGTGACCAAGTGGTAGAGGGGGAAGAGATTGCTCTAATATCCGCAGATGATATGACCAGTGAAGGGGATTTGGCTTTTTCACCGCAATTTTTTATACCAGAGTCAACTCCAGATAGTATTTCTAGCGACAACTCTAGTCCTATTAATACGCAAGCTAACCAGGGGATGGGTGAGATCTTAGAGTCAAATCTTGTTAACCGTGATGAGCCAATGCAAGTAGATGGAGATTTGTATCGTGAAGTTATGAATAATGCGGTAGGGGAAGCCGTAATGGAAAGTATAAATCCTATCTTACTTCTTCCTGATCTACCAACTAGTAATCCTGAACCGGTGGATACTGAAGATAGTCCACTGTCTACTGAAGTTAGTCCACTGTCTATGATGTCAGACAGTGAATTCTTCGAGCTAGAACGTCAAATCGCGAGTCTAAAGCCTTCTTACTTAGAAGCGGATCCTGGTGAGGTAGACGGTTCTGGCCAAGATGCGGCTGACCCAGAGGCTATTATAATATCTTCAGATGATAGTTCTAGTGATTCAGGTGATTATGGTAATAATTATAGTGAGGCAAGTCCGATTACGAGCTTACCCGGGAATAGGGCTGGCCAAATGGCTGACCCAGAGGCTATTATAAGATCTTCAGATGATAGTTCTAGTGAGGGGGTACCAACGCCACCTAAGGAAACAGATTTTATAGCTAGACCGCTTAATACTCCTGTAGCGGAAGTTATTCACGATAGAACTGGAACTAGGTTATTGACTGTTGATATTCATACTATGTTAACGGTAATCGGCCCACCAAATGCACCAGAACCTCGTTTATGGAGTGTGGGAAATGCAAATTATTATCTCTCGATGGCTCCTGATTTTTTTTACGAGCATTATCCTAGGGGTACGGAGGTAATGCCTCCTAATAATTATCCGTCCCAACAAATTAATGTTTATATACCTCCGCCTATGGATAAACTACGATGCGAATCTGATGGGCGTATTGGGGAAATTTGCATATGTCGTGCAGAATTCGCTACTGTAGTACCATTAGTAAATTACCCTAGGTCGAGTTATATAGAAGGAGCGCTATTCATGAAATCAGTTTTATCCTCAGAACCATTAGGAGATAAGGATTTGAGTGATGGTTTTAATTTGAGTGATCGTTTGAATTTTTCTTCGAATAGTTATACTAATGCTTATTTTGCACCAGAGCCAACTCCAGATACAGATAGTATATCTAGCGATAACTCTAGTCCTATAAATATGCAAGCTAACCAGGAGGAGGCTGGTAAGCCGGAGGTTACTCTAATATCCGCAGATGATATGACCAGTGAAGGGGATTTGGCTTTTTCACCGCAATTTTTTATACCAGAGTCAACTCCAGATAGTATTTCTAGCGACAACTCTAGTCCTATTAATACGCAAGCTAACCAGGGGATGGGTGAGATCTTAGAGTCAAATCTTGTTAACCGTGATGAGCCAATGCAAGTAGATGAAGATTTGTATCGTGAAGTCATGAATAATGTGGTAGGGGAAGCCACAATGGAAACTATAAATCCTATCCTACTTCTTCCTGACCTACCAACTAGTAATCCCGAACCGGTGGATACTGAAGATAGTCCACTGTCTACTGAAGATAGTCCACTGTCTATGATGTCAGACAGTGAATTCTTCGAGCTAGAACGGGAAATATCTAAGCTAGGAAAGTCTATAGGAAGAGACAAGAAAGGACAAAGTAGTTATAAGTAGGGGCGCAAGCTCTTACTGGTAGATAGCTATAGGTATTATATAAGCTATCTACCGTAGGGGACATAATTTATTTGGTAGAATGCTGACCTTGCATGTTAGAAGGCTCGGTTCGAATCCGAGTGTCTCCATATAAGCTTGTGAAGCTCAATTGGTTGAGCAGAACGTTTAAGTTGTAAGATATAATATTTAAACTTCGCTATTAGTAGAGAATTGGAGGTCTCGACTAATTCCGGCTCAATATCCCTCCGGGATTAGGGATTAGCAAGCTCTAGCTTGCTAATTTCGAAGAAATAACAAATGGTTAATAGCTACGAGTATTCCCGATTCCCTAACGAAGTGTACCCATCCTTCGGAGGGATACACTTCGTTAGGGATACACTTCGTTAGGGATACACTTCGTTAGGGAGAGCTCGCCCTAATAAAAAAGCACATGTAACTCAATCGGTAGAGTGAAATATTGAAGCTATTTTTGTTGTAAGTTCAAGTCTTACCGTGTGCATATAAAAGTGTAGCTTTAGCTTGCTAATTCTTATAGTAGGCGGAGGCTCTAGCTTCGCATGCGCCTTACTCGAACGAGAAAAAAAAATAAAGGAAGAGGCGGAGCCTATTCGTTACCGCCTTATTTTAGAGCTTGCTGATTCGTGAAACGAATATTACTATCCATATCCCTCCGGGATATGGATATGCTTGCCCGATTCGTACCACGAATACCGAAGGGATACACTTCGTTAGTGCTAATCCATATCCCTCCGGGAGAGATTTCGTCTAGGCAAGCTCGATACTTCGTCTACCTGAGGGAATATGGATATGCACTACTCTTATTTTTTTTTACTTCTCGTGCTATAAGGGACTTTAGTATAATGGTGAATGCATATGACTTTTAATCATTAAAATGTAGGTTCGAATCCTGCAAGTCCTATATTTCTAGCTAGCGAGGATAAGGTACACTTCGTTAGGGAGGGAAAAAAATACAGGCGGTAACGAAGTCCCCTCTTATATTTTCGTCGCGGAAGAATCTTCCGCGAAAATCCGCAAGCGACCCTCCCAGCCTACGCCTACTCGTATAGCAGTAGACTTCGTCTCTCCGCAGGAGCAAGCTCCCCCTAACGAAGTGTGAGGCACGCCACCCATCCTTCGGAGAGAGAGCTTGCCCTAGATGAAGTCTCGAGCTTGCGTAGTCCTTACACTTCGTTAGGAGTACGCTCCGCTAAAAAAAGAAATAAATTTCTTTTTTTTTTTACTCCGGTAGTCCCCTAACGAAGTGTACTCGTCAAGAAGAATGCCCCCACTTCGTTGGGATTAGGAGAAGTCTCGAGCTAGCTGAGTCCTAATCCCGACGGGGATATGGATTACACAATTAAAAGCAGGCATGTCGGAATGGAAGACGAAGTCGTTTTAGGTGCGACGGGTATTATTACCATAGAGGTTCAAGTCCTCTTGCCTGTACATTAATAATTATTTAGCCTACTCCCTAGTTTAATTACGAGCTTTAGCTTGCTGAGTCCGAAGGACTATAGCGATTAAAAAAAAAAAAAGCAAAGTTCGAGGCTTCGCCTATCCGATATTCGTGGAACGAATCGCGCAATATTTTTTTTCTTCGAGCTTACTAGTACTAATCCGGCTCCGCCAGATATGTACTATAAAAAAAAAAAATCCCGCAAGCTCTGGTGGCGTGCCTCACACTTCGTTAGGAAGAGCTCGCTGATGAGGCGAAGCCTACTCCGGACTATTGAATAGGGGAGGGGCTATCTTGCCTCCTATATCTATATCCTGTCGATTAATGGGTAGATCATAAATTTTTGGTATTTACAGTCGGTGTTCGAATCACCGCAGGATAATTTTATCTTAATATTAGTAGCGAAGCGCGAAGCGCGAAGCGCGAAGCATATCCTTCGAATTTTTTTTTATCTAATCCCAACGAAGTGGGGATATTCGACGAGCCCCCTAACGAAGTGTGAGGCACGCCACCCATCCTTCGGAGGGAGAGTAGGCTGATTCCTTAGCTCGCGGATTTTTTCCTGTATTTCATATCCCTTACGGGATCAGAAATTAGTGGCTGGCTGATTTCGAAGAAATATGCCCTGATCCCGTAGGGATAAGCACAGAAAAAAATATCCCAGAGGGGGCATTGTTCTGGAATAGGGGGAGCTTGCGTAGTGCTTACACTTCGTTAGGAGTACGCTCCGCTAAAAAAAGAAATAAATTTCTTTTTTTTTACTCCGGGAGTATTTCATAGCAAGCTCCTGCTAACTAAAGCAACTAAAGCTAGATTTATTAAGGTAGACATAACTCAATCGGTAGAGTGGTTATTTGTGGTGTAACTTGTTCTCGGTTCGATCCCGAGTGTTTACCCTAGGAGCTGTCTCTATCCATATAGCCAGCGTATATAAGCTAAAGCTAGAATTAGTGCGCTAGCTTGCCCTCTTTGTTCAGGGGAACGAAATTCCTTCTATAGTAGGCTAAAGCTTTAGCTTGCGAGAGTAAGAAAGTTCGAGGCTTCGCCTATCCGACCCCTGAATCAGTAGCCTTCGCCTAGCCTTCGCCTAGCCTTCGCCTAGCCTTCGCTAGCGGAGCGTACTCTCCATAAGAATGCCACCAAAGGGGGCATTCTTCTAGGAGGAAGATTCTTCCATATTTCTTCGAAATTAGTATGCTCCGCTAGAAAATACAGCAATAAAAAAAAAGAAATAAATTTCGAAGAAATATGGAGAAGTCTATGTATTTATTAGGCGGAGGTTACTGCTCTCGTTCCCTCTTCGAACCATAACCTCCTCTTACTCGCAAGCTCGTAGTAATATGCTATTAAGCAAGCCTAAGTAGTTTAAATGGTTAAAACTCTAATTTCATACGTTAGTAATGAGAATTCGATTTTCTCCTAAGGCTCGCCGTGAGGCCATGGTTAAGTCTAATTAACTAGCAAAACACTTAAAAAAAAAAATGATTATATTATCAATAATACTAGTTTTACTTTCAAACGCCGTCAATATAAGACGAGATATATCGATACTATTTAATAGGATAGCGATATTAATATTAATTTATTGTATTTTACATGATATCTCTTCTTTAGCTGTTGTAACTAAAGGAGTCGGTTTACATGGTGGTTTATTACTTATGACAAATATCACACAAATATTCCATATTTTTATCTTTTTAGTTAGTATATTAATATTACAATTAACTAGTTTTTACCCTAGAAAAGTATGAGTGTCAGAATATTCTTCTTTAAAAGATTTATTGTTATATAAATTTATTTATTATAACACAAAAATAATAAATAAAATGGGAGAACATTTTAAAATTATTGAATATCCTAAACAACAACAACCTGGGAAGTTGTTTCAATTATTAAGGGATAAACTGTCAAATTCCGGGGAAGCCCTAAAGCTTTTGATACCAAATCTGGTTGAATTATACCGTGGTGGATGAACTAATTACTCATGTATGGTAACAAGTCAAAAGATTCTTGAAAAAGGAATGGGTAATCGCGGATCTAAGTCAACAGTATTTGTGCGCAAGCTATATACTGTTGTAAAAGAGCAACGAGTAGACGGCAGTTGTAATGGGTTAGTAATTAATCCATTGTTAAGGTGTACTCTAAGAGGATTCGAAAGAATATCCTGATATGGAATCCCATCTAATCAAATTCTAATCAAACGCTATTATACAACTAATGATTCAAATACTAATATTGAATCAGAAATATCTACTATTAATAAAGAGAGTTTTAAATTAAATCCTTGATTTATAACAGGATTTACAGACGGAGATGGTTCATTCACTATTTCTACCTCTAAAAAGAAATCAGGTACAGGTTGAAAAATTCATCCTACATTTACTATTGGGTTGGATATAAAAGATTTAGACATTCTAATTCAATTTAAAGCTTACTTTAATGCTGGTAAAATCTACAAAAGTAAAAGAGGAATAATCTATTATACAATAGGTTCAACTAAAGATTTACTAAAACATGTTTTACCTCATTTTGATAAGTATCCTTTATCATCTCTTAAGTTGAAGGACTACTTAGTATTTAAGAGAATACTTCTTCTTATGCAGAAAGGGGAACATCAATCTTTATCTGGTTTGTTCAAAATCTTCTCTGAAAGAGCTAATTTAAATAAGGGATTACCTAAGGTCGTAGAAGAAGAATATCCTGATTTAAAACCTGCAGTGATTCCAGAACTTAAAATAGCCCCTACGATAAACCCTGACTGATTAGCTGGATTTATAACAGCTGAAGCATCTTTCTTTATTTCTATCTATCCAAGTAAAGATAGAAAAGTAGGATATGCAGTGAGTCTAGTATTTAGTTTAAGTCAACATGCTAAAGATTTAGATTTACTAAAAAGAATTGCGGATTCTTTAGAGTGTGGAATAGTAAGAAAACATAAATCTCGTGAAGCAGTCGAATTAGTTATTACTAAGTCAGAGGACATAAATCAAAAATTGACACCTCTTTTATCTAAACATACTCTATCAGGAGTAAAGTTATTAGATTTCGAGAGATTTAAAAAAGCCTCTATTTTAATAAATAGTAAAGCACATTTAACATCTGAAGGTATTAAATTAATAAAAGATATTAAAGATACAATGTATAATAGAGGACTGTAGATTATCTTATTAATTTCACTAGGTTATGGGTACTGGCTATAATCTGTACCCTGACGGTGGGTTTAAGATAATCGATTAGAATTTGTATGATAAATCCATAATTATCGTTAATTATACTATTTGTAATTACAGGTGCAGTATTATTAATGTCAACTAATGATTTAGTATCTATTTTCCTGGCTATAGAATTACAAAGTTATGGTCTTTATATATTAAGTACTATATATAGAAATTCAGAACTATCTACTACAGGAGGTTTAATATACTTTTTATTAGGAGGATTAAGCTCATGTTTTATCTTATTAGGAACTAGTTTATTATATGCTAATTCAGGTACTACTAACTTAGATGGTTTATATATCATAACTAGTATAAGTGATCTTTCTACAAATTTATGATATACACCTTATTATATTAATCTTTCTTTAGTAATATTTACAATAGGATTCTTATTTAAAGTAAGTGCAGCACCATTCCATTTCTGATCACCTGAAAAAGGACTTAGGGAATCCTTATCAACATACGTTGGGTGTAAACTATCAAATTCCAGGGAACCCCTAAAGCTTCTGGTACTAAGCCATATATGAAAATGTATGAGTGGCTGAATTAACTACTCAGGTATAGTAACAAGCCAGAAGATGAGTGAAAACAAAATGGGCAATCGTGGATCTAAGTCAGTAATACATGAGACTAAACAGTCATGTATTATTGTAAAAGAGCAACGAGTAAATGGTAGTTGATGCGGTATTAATATACCGCATTTAAGATATACTCTAGTGGGCTTCGGAAGAAGTTATCAAGTTAAAACCCTTTCTAACCAAATTATTCAAAGACAATTTTATTCTTCGGAGTCTAACCTAGATAATAGCCAACTGCGTCAGGATCCTTGATTTATCTCGGGATTCTCTGACGCAGAAGGATGCTTTATGGTTCTAGTACGTAAATCACCAAAAAGCAAACTAGGATGACAAATAGAGGCTAATTTCACAATTAATCTTCATGTAAGAGACCTAGATCTTTTAAAACTTATTCAGAGCTTTAGCTTCACCAGCCACTACTTTGGAGTTGGAAGAATAGGTAAAGAAAGAAATGGTTGTCGTGATTTTACAATAGGTTCTTTTAGATCAAATAATAACCAAAGTAATACCTCATTTTGATAAATATCCTTTAAAAACTAATAAATATTCTGATTATTTATTATTTAAACAAGTTGTTATGATGATGCAACGTGGGGAACATTTAACAGCTGAAGGTTTACAAAAAATAATAGGTATTAGAGCTTCTTTAAATAGAGGATTAACCCCTTTACTATTAGAAGCCTTCCCTAATACTGTTGCTTTAGTAAGACCATTATTACCACCACTTAAAAATGTCAAATTAGATCCTTAATGAGTAGCTGGTTTTACGAGTGGTGATGGTTGTTTTAAAGTTAGTATTAGAGAATCTAAATTACATAAAAGAGGAAGTCGTGTAGTATTACTTTTTGTAGTAACTCAACACATTAGAGATGAATTATTATTGAAAAGTTTAGTAGATTTCTTTGGGTGTGTAGGCGAAGCCTCAAAACTTATTCTTATAAAGATTATATTGAGTTCAGATGTCAATCATTCAAAGATAATTATGAAAAGATTTTACCTTTTTTCGATAAATACCCTATCGTTGGCGTTAAATCTAAGGATTTCAAAGATTGAGCTAAAGTAGCTAAAATGATACAAACAAAAGTTCATTTAACTAACGAAGGTTTCGATCAGATTCGCCAAATAAGAACAGGAATGAATAAAGGTAGATATCTAAAATAGACTACTCTGGTTCATGCAGTATTTTTTTTCTTATAGTCCTTCGGACTCAGCAGGCTCTAAAATTACGAGCTTGCTAGTGCTCCGAAGGAAGCACTACCCTATTATATAAAGTTGTTCTTTTCTTTAATTTGGACGATAAATTTTACAGTCGTCATGTGGACGTATATGACGCTATACCTACAATAGTAACAACATTCGTGGCTATAATAGCCAAAATTTCTATATTTATATTATTATTACAATTAGTGTATTATACTAACAGTAGTTTTTCAGAAATGAGTTGAACATTTATTTTACTAATAAGTTCACTATTCTCATTAATAATAGGAACTGTGGTAGGTTTAACTCAATTTAGAATTAAAAGATTATTTGCTTATAGTACTATATCTCACGTAGGATTTATACTTTTAGCATTAGGTATATCTAGTGTTGAATCTACTCAAGCATTTATATTCTATTTAACACAATATTCTATAAGTAATTTAAATGCATTTGTTATATTAATAGCTATAGGGTTCTCTTTATATTGTTATATAAGTGAAAACAAAGAACATGAAGAATTAATGGACAAAAACAATTCACCTGCCAAGAGGTCTAGGAAACTTCTATATAGGGTATTATGGCCAAACTCCGGGGACGTCCTAAAGCTTCTGGTACCAAGCTGTAGTCGAAAGGCTACAAGTGGATCAATTAATCACTGATGTACGGTAACAAGCCATAAGATAATCGAAAGAGCAATGGATTACCGTGGATCTAAGTCAACAGTACGTGTGCGCAAGCTATATACTGTTGTAAAAGAGCAACGAGTAGACGGTCATAGATGTATTAATTTAATGCATTTAAGGTATGCTCTAATGGGTTTCGAAAGAAATTATCAAATCAGAATCCTTTCTAAACAATTAATTATGCCTTCCTTGAGAAGATCATATACTTCTCTATCTGTAAATCCTAATTTGAAATCTACAGCCACCGGTACCCTAAACCCTTTATTCTTAACTGGTTTCTCCGACGCTGAATCTAATTTTACTGTGAGAATATTTAAGAGTAATACAGTAAAAGTAGGGTGATGTGTACAACCTGTATTCCAAATCGAATTACACAAAAAAGATCTTAATGTATTAGAAAAAATTTCTTCATTCCTAGGGGTAGGTAAAATTTACCATAAAGAAGAATCTTCTATATATATGGTACAATCTTTAAGAGATATAGATGTAATAATAAACCACTTTGAAAAATATCCTCTCTTAACCAAAAAATTGGAGGATTTTCAATTGTTCTCTCAAATTGTTACTTTAATTCATAAAAAAGAACATTTGACTATTACAGGTTGACATAAAATTATATCTCTTAGAGCTTCTATGAATAAGGGTCTTTCTACCTTTATGAAAACTACGTTTCCTGATATTATTCCAGCTACAAGACCAAGTCGTTCAGACGAAGAGTTAATAAACTCTAAGATTGATCCTTATTGAATGGCAGGTTTTGTAGCAGGAGAAGGGTGTTTTAGTATTAGAATTACTAAATCGTTAACTTTAAAAACAGGATATCAAGTACAATTAAGGTTTAATGTAACTCAACATTCTATCGATAAGGTATTTATGAATAGCTTAGTTGCCTTCTGAGGTTGTGGTAAAGTGTTTTTAAGATTTAGAGAGAATAAAGTGGATTTTCAAATCCTAAAATTAAAAGATCTGACCGATAAAGTTATTCCTTTATTCCAAAGTATATCTTTACAAGGTGTAAAATCAAAAGATTTTGCCGATTTTTGTAAAGCAGTTGATATAATGAAAGTAAAGGGCCATTTAACTAACGAAGGTTTAGATCAAATACTAGTAGATTAAAAGCAGGTATGAATAGAGGTAGAGAATAATTTTGTTATGCATAGTCCATATCCCCCCCACTTCGTCGTAGACGAAGTCTCCGGGATTAGTTAGCCTTCTGATGAGTCGAAAGGTCGGTAACTAATCCCAACCGAAGGGGGGGATATGGACTACTCATCAGCAAGCTATATCCCCCCTTCGGTGGGATAGACGAAGTCTCAGCAGGCTAAGGAATAAAAAAAAATATATTTTTTTTTATACTAAGCAAGCTAGCCTTCATAGCAAGCTCTTCTGTGCTTCTGTGCGAAGCATACAGAAATATGCATAAAACTTTATTAACTTATGTATAATTATTTGTAAGATAAATCTGACCGCCGTGATACAATTAGTAACTCAACTGAAAGGATATTTTTATATAAATCCTTTCTTAGCTATAAGTTTAGCTATTACTATCTTTTCATTTGTAGGAGTTCCTCCTTTAATAGGATTCTTTGGAAAACAAATGGTGTTAAGTGCAGCCTTAGATAAAGGTCTTATCTTCTTATCTTTAATCGCAATATTAACTAGTGTAATAGGAGGAGTTTATTATTTAGGTATAGTAAAAGAAATGTTCTTTAGTTTACCTGAATATAAAATAAATCCATTATTAGAAACTCTTACCTTAAGAGGTAATGTTGTAGATGATAATCAAAAAATAATTAAACAATTAAAGTTTAACTATAAAAATATAGCTATATCAAGTCCGATTTCTTTTGTAATTTCTATAATTACACTTGTTATTCTATTATTTTTATTTATGAACAAAGAATGACTAAGCATGGGTAAATAAAAAAATACCATTCTCTGTAATGAATAAATTAAAAAGAATAACTTTATTATTATTCCGAATTAGGAATACTTCAACGCGGGGGCTCAGACTAATCCTCTTGAAGTAAAACAGTGCCGCCTTATAGGAAGTGATTACAGCTTCTGAATAAGATTCGTTACCTAAGCTAGTCCTTAGTCTTCAAATAATTAATAAATAATCATGAAAAATTACAAATTTAACGAGCTCGCCGTTTTAAGAATAAATTTAGATAAACTAAGATTTTTTTCTACACATACCGTTAGAAGTAGACAAGCTGTAAACATAGAACATATCAATAATTATATTTCAAATATTAATAACAATGACGACGAAGTCGTACCAATAAATCCTTGATTTGTTACAGGATTTACGGACGCTGAAGGTTCTTTTATGATCCATTTAGAAAAGAATAAGGATAAATGGAGAGTAAGACCTACATTCCAAATTAAGTTAGATATAAGAGATTTATCTTTATTGGAAGAAATAAAAATATATTTTAATAATACAGGTTCAATCAATACTTCTAACAAGGAATGTGTATACAAAGTAAGATCTTTAAAGGATATATCTATAATAATATCTCATTTTGATAAGTATAATTTAATTACACAAAAAAAAGCTGACTTTGAGTTATTCAAACTAATAATTAATAAATTAAATAGCCAGGAACATTTAAGTTATGAAGTAGGCGCCACAGTTTTACAAGAAATTATTAGTATTCGTGCTTCAATGAACTTAGGTTTATCATCATCAGTTAAAGAAGATTTTCCACATATTATACCGGTAATAAGACCTTTAATTGAAAATATGGTAATACCTCATCCTGAGTGGATGGCCGGATTTGTATCTGGAGAGGGTTCTTTTTCTGTGTATACTACATCAGATGATAAATATGTGTCATTGAGTTTTAGAGTTTCTCAGCATAATAAAGATAAACAACTATTGAAATCTTTCGTAGATTTTTTTGGTTGTGGAGGGTTTAATTACCATAATAAAGGTAATAAGGCTGTAATTTTTGTTACTAGAAAATTTGAAGATATTAATGATAAGATTATTCCATTATTTAACGAATATAAAATTAAAGGTGTTAAATATAAAGATTTTAAAGACTGATCCTTAGTAGCTAAAATGATAGAATCAAAAAGTCATTTAACTACGAATGGATATAAAGAAATATGTAAAATAAAAGAAAATATGAACTCATATAGAAAGAGTTCTGTAAATTAAAATTTGTCCTAGCTTTGCTAGAAAATATGAATTGCCCCCTTGATAATACATTATGTATTGCATTGAAAATTGGATAAATTGCAAGAAGATTTATTAGTATAACCAGCTAATTAAATATTTGCAGCGAAGTTTAGTTTAATTAAAACTAAAACCGTTCAACGACTAATTTACCCTATTTTTTGATTATTAGAGCTCTAGTGCATATTTCGGCTGAGCCGAAATATGCACTAGCCTTAATTATAAAAAAAAATCGTAAAATAAAATCCAATATTACTTTAAGTAAGTAATAATGACATAGTCTGAACAATATAGAAATATATTGAAATATTAATAAGTCGGGACGATAGCTTCGCCCCCTTCTTATTAATAATTAACAATCTTGACCATATTGGTACAAATTTTATTTAATAATTAAATGAGTAGTGTAACTTTTCTTTTTGTTTTTGTTACTATTTTAACAATAGTTTTTTTACTTCTTAATTTCATACTTGCCCCTCATAACCCTAAAAATTGTATCGGGAAATCAATAAATTGGGGAAAACTGCCAAATTCCGGGGAACCCCTAAAGCTTCTGGTACTAAGCCATATATGAAAATGTATGAGTGGCTGAATTAATTACTCAGGTATAGTAACAAGCCAGAAGATGAGTGAAAACAAAATGGGCGATCGTGGATCTAAGTCAGTAATACATGAGACTAAACAGTCATGTATTATTGTAAAAGAGCAACGAGTAGACGGTAGTTGTAATGCGGGTAAATCCGCATTATTAAAGTGTACTCTAGTGGACTTCAAAAGAAGTTATCAGATCAAAATCCCTTCTAACCCTATAATTTTAACAAGAAATTTTTCTACACTAGTAGGTGAGCTAGCTTCGCTAGAACAAAGTTCCCTCCCCCCTAAATTAGATCCTTCATACGTTACTGGATTTACAGATGGTGAAGGTTCTTTTATATTAACAATAATAAAAGATAACAAATATAAATTAGGTTGACGTGTAGCATGTAGATTTGTAATAAGCTTACATAAAAAAGATTTAGTGTTATTAAATAGTTTAAAAAACTTTTTTAACACTGGTAGTGTCTTTCTTATGGGTAAAGGTGCTGCACAGTATCGTGTTGAATCTTTAACAGGTTTATCTATTATAATTAACCATTTTGATAGATATCCTTTAAATACTAAAAAACAAGCAGATTACATGTTATTTAAGCTAGCTTATAATTTAATTATAAACAAAAGTCATCTTACGGAAAAAGGATTATCAGAACTTGTTTCTTTAAAAGCTGTTATGAATAACGGTTTAAAGGATGAATTAAAAATTGCTTATCCTAACATCACTCCTGTATTAAGACCTGAAATTCCATTATCTCTTAATATAGATCCTCTTTGATTAGCAGGATTTACAGACGCCGAAGGTTGTTTTAGTGTTGTAGTATTTAAATCTAAAACATCTAAAATCGGAGAAGCGGTAAAATTAAGTTTTATTATAACTCAAAGTGTTAGAGATGAGTTTTTAATAAAAAGTCTAATTGAATATTTAGGATGTGGTTATACAAGTTTAGATGGTAGAGGTGCAATTGATTTTAAAGTATCTGATTTTTCTAGTCTAAAAAATATTATTATTCCATTTTATGATAAATATTACATACATGGTAATAAAAGTTTAGATTTTAAAGATTTTAGTAGAGTTGTAACACTGATGGAAAATAAAAAACATTTAACCAAACAAGGACTAGATGAAATAAAAAAAATCCGTAATGCAATGAATACAAATAGATAGAGCTTGCGTAGTCCCCCTTCGGCGGAGAAGTCTCTTCGTGTATTCCATATCCCTTTGGTTAGACGAAGTCTCAGCGAGCTAAGGAATCAGCAAGCTCCGAATATTAATTATAAGCACACACGCACTAAATTCATATGTTAAAATTATAGGTAAGAGAAATTTGATTTAAACGTATCAAGAAAAATATAGTATTTTTGAATGTGGTTTTCATAGTTTCCTTGGTCAAAATAGAACTCAATTCGGTGTTAAATTCTTCATATTTGCATTAGTTTATCTTCTTCTAGATTTAGAAATATTAGTAATATATCCATATGGTATAAGCGTTTATGAAAATGGTATTTATGGATTAATAGTAGTGCTAATTTTTATTGGTATAATTACAGCAGGATTTGTATTTGAATTAGGTAAAAATGCATTGAAAATAGATAGTAGACAATCCAATAATTATTTTTATAAATCAAAAAAATTTATTAATATGTTTACTGAACATAAGTAGTATTCCAGTAGACGGCTATCCGACCGAGCTTGCGAGCTTGCCCCTTCGTGAAACGAGTAGTCCTCCTTAGCCTGCGTACCCGAGACTTCGTCTGTATTTCATATCCCTTACGGGATCAGAAATTAGACGAAGTGGGTCCGCCTGGGATACGACGAGTACACTTCGTTAGGGGACTATTAAAAAGTATAAAAGTATGAAAGCGTGAACGGGGTATAGGCGAAGCCTCGAACTTTGTTCCAGGCGCAAGCTTCGCTAGATAAAAAAAAATACCCACACGCACACTTGTTAAACTATTACATATACTAACCTCCACCCTAATAGCCTCCTTAATATATTAATTTGTGAAGTTTAATAGTGAGCGCGATCGATATCACCTACATTTCATTAGGGAATCAGGAGGCTCGAGCCCCGGGGGGGGCAACTCGATATAAACTTCTAACAGGACGATAGTAGCTTCGCTAGGGAAAAATAATAAGAGTAGTAGGCATATTTCTCCGAAATCATGAGTCCGAAGGACTACTACTGCCTATTCTTATTTTTTTTTACGAGTATTTCCTCCGAAAGGATGGAAATCGCGCCGAAGGGGGTCGCTATTTAAGGATACTTAATAGTCCGGTCCATTAAGAGTTATTTATAAAAATAAACTAAAACCTTTTACTATGTATATCAATAGACCCCGATGTTAGATTTAGTAACCATTATGGTTGAAGCCTCAAAGCTTATTGGAGCCGGTTTAGCAACTATAGGTCTAGCGGGGGCTGGAGTAGGAATAGGTGTAGTGTTTGGGTGTTTAATTATAGGTGTGGCTAGAAATCCTTCTTTAAAAAATCAATTATTTTCATACTCTATATTAGGGTTTGCTTTCTCAGAAGCAACTGCGTAGAGGCAAATAGCGCAGTATAAAGAGGGTGAATTGCAAAGAGGACATAATATTTATTATGTAAATTTGCAGCGAAGTTTAATATAATACAATAATATATATTAAAACCGTTCAACGACTAGTAGATGAGTAAAGTATTAACAATAATTCTACGATCAGCGCCCTCATATTTTATATTATAAAATATAAGACATAGTCTAGATAAGAGAGAAATCTCTTAATATTTAAAGTATATATGGCTTTTTATTTAATCTTAAAATTCAATTTTATATGTAGAAAAATCTCGACTAAAATTAATAACACCACATTTAATTCGCCAAGTAGTCAAAATCCTATTAAAACGTATTATGACCCTTTAAATGAAAGAGAAATAATACGTAAAGATAATAATGGGAAAATCGGGGTATATGTTTGACAAAATAAAATCAATAACAAAATGTATGTAGGTAGTGGTGATCCTTTATATTTAAGATTAAGTGATTATTATCAACTTTGATATCTTAAACATAAAGATAATCTTTATATAGTTAGATCTCTAAATAAGTATTCTATGAGTAGTTTTATATTACATATTATGGAGTATAGTGATTCAGATAATGTTATTAAATGTGAACAAAAATGAATCGATATTTTAAAACCTGAATATAATTTAACACCTTTAGCGGGTAGTACTAAAGGATTTAAACATAGTTTAGAGGCTAAAGATAAAATGAGAATAGCTGCTACAGGTAGAAAGCATACAGATGAAGTTAAAGATCTTATGAGTAAAAATCGTCAAGGTTTAAACAATAGTTTTTATAATAAAACACATACACCCGAGACTATAGAGAAATTAAGAAATATAGCTCAAAATAGAACTCATCTTCCTGTTAAAGGGTTAGATGTAGAAATAACAGATATTGAAACTAAAATTACTACTACTTATAGTAGTGTAAGAGAAGCAGCTAGTTACTTAAACTCGGATATTAAAACATTATTAAGAAGAGAAAAATCTCAGTTAATAAAAGGTACCAATAAGCCATATAAAAATAAATATATTATTACCATAATAAGAGGTAATAATTAAAAAAAAAGTATTTGCTTTAATGATGGCTTTATTATTATTATATGTTGTATAATAATATTTTTATAGCGGAGCGTGTGTATTTTTTTCGAGCTTACTAGTACTAATACCCTAATTCCCTAACGAAGTGTATCCCTACACTTCGTTAGGGAATAGGATACACTTCGTTAGGAATACACAAATTCAGAAGGCTAAAGAGGAAAAAAAAATTTTTTAGTCTTAGCTAGCTTGGACTAATTATTTTACCCCTTCCCCCCTCGTGGGGGGGGGGGGGGGGTGAGCTCTCGTTCACGAGAGCTTACTCCTCCCCCTCTTAGGGTTTTATATTTCTAGCTATAGCGAGGAGCTTCGTTCCTCGCTATAGCTATATAAAGCTAAAAGCTAAAGCTAGCTATATAACAGGCGGCAATTCTATTATACTTATACTACAGCAACTGCTGTACCTTTGCATGGCTGGCTGTATATAGCCAGCAGCTGCTATATAACTAATTACAAGTATTGCTTATATAAGCAGCAGGTCGGCTATAAGCTGTATATATAGACATATAATTAGAAATTTTATATTAAAAATTTATATATGAAACATTTATTTAATACATTTATTAATTTTGATGCACCTATGCCTTGAGGTATATATTTCCAAGACAGTGCGACACCTCAAATGGAGGGATTAGTGGAACTTCATGATTATCGTGAATAAGAGCCAAATTCCGGGGACACCCTAAAGCTCCTAATACCAAGCTATAGCCAAAAGGCTATAAGTGGCTGAACTAATCACTCGGGTATGGTAATAAGTTAGGCAGATTCTAGCTATAGAAATGGGCAATCGCGGATCTAAGTCAGTAATAAAATTACTGTAAAAGAGCAACGAGTAGATGGTTCTTCTATGCCTGTGTACCCAGGTATGGTAAGGTGTACTCTAGTCGCCAGGAAACTGGTTTTTGGGAGAAAAAACTTGACTTTATTTTTACGTTATGACAAATAGTTCATAATAATAAATTTAGATCATAAAAACGTGGAGCCCTCAATAAGATTAATAATCTATTGATCTCGATCTAATAAACAGTTAAACATAGGGAGTAGCTTAGTAGGAATACCACCCTAAGCAGCCTTTGCACAGTTTAACGGATTAGATAAATATATGGAAAATCCAAGTAATAATAAATCAAAGTTAAATCCCCACTATGTCACAGGTTTTTCAGATGGTGAGTCTTGTTTTCATCTATCTATAGGGAAAAATTCCAAGTATAAAATAGGTTATTATGTAAACCCGGGATTTACTATAGTTTTACATAAAAAAGATGAACTTTTATTAAGAAGTATTCAAAGTTTTTTTGGAGGAATAGGGAATTTAAAGGTACTACCGAATATAGTACAATATAGAGTTTTTTCATTAAAAGACTTAGATATTATACTAAATCATTTTGATAATTACCCCTTAATAACAAAAAAACATACAGATTTTCTTTTATTTAAAGAAGCATTAGCTTTAATAAAAAATAAAGAACACTTAACTATAGAGGGATTTAATAAAATTATAGCCTTAAAATCTTCTATGAATTTAGGTTTACCTGAAGTCTTAAAAGAATCATTCCCTGATATACTAGGAAGAAAAATAGAACCTTTTGATCTACCTTCTGTATTGAACCCTTATTGAGTAGCAGGATTTACAGATGGTGAGGGTTGTTTTTGAATAAAAACTTTAAAGGCAGTCGGCGGAGCCGCGCCAAACAAAGAAGGATTAAGATCAGTTATAGGTTTTCAAATCTCTCAGCATAGTAGAGACCTACCTTTAATGGAGAAATTCATTAGTTTTTTTGAGTGTGGTAGATTAGAACAAACAGGGTCAGCCTATAGCTTAGTTGTTACTAAGTTATCTCTTATCAATGAAAAGATAATTCCTTTTTATATGGCTTACCCTATTCTAGGCTCTAAATCTGAAGATTTTAAGGATTGATGTAGAGCAGTCCAATTAAAAAACCACAAAGCTCACTTAACACCACAAGGGCTTAAAGAAATCTCTAAATATAAAATCTAGTATTAATTACTGTCTAGAAAGTAAAACTGTCTAGCGAGCTCCTCTTTATAAACCTGCAACATAGTGGGAAAACAGTAACCCAAAATTAAAGTTAATATATTATATATATATATTCGGATAATATCATGTACTATTTAGTTTTAATTTTATTTGCTGTAGGATGAATATTATTTTCTATAATGAAAAATTTTGCATCAACTAAAACACAAATATCACATAAATACTTAAATCACGGTAGAGATGTGCCGACTCAAAAGTGTTTTAAGTTAGAGCTAGCGCCCTCCATATATAAATTTTTTTATAATCACCGGTCTTACAGTACAACATCCTCTTCCCCTATTAGTAGCGTAAAGTTTTACGAAGATGCTTTTTCAATGAGAAAATTAATTATTAAGGATAATAAAGATAAATCAGGAATTTATAAATGAACCAATAAAATAACGAAAGATATATACATTGGACAATCTATAAGTTTAGCTAAAAGATTTATTAGATATTTTAACCTTAGTTATTTAAAAAATAGAGAAACTCTTGTAATAAGTAGAGCTTTAATTAAATATGGGTATTCTAATTTTTCACTTGAGATATTAGAATATTGCGATATAGCTAATTTAACAGAAAGAGAACAATACTACATGGATAAATTAAATCCAAGATATAATACTTTAAAAATAGCTGGTTCTTCATCAGGCCATAAGCTTAGTGAAGAGACTAAGACAAAAATTAGTAAATCTTTAAAAGGAGTCTATATTCAAGAAAAATCAGCTTTATATGGCCGTACTCATACAGAAGAAACTAAAGCTCTTATGTCTTCAAACAATTCTAATGAAAATAACCCATTTTTTGGTAAAACTCATTCGTTAGAAACTAAAGAGTTAATGAGACAAAAGGCTTTAGGTAGAAAGCATTCTGAAGAAACTCTATTAAAAATGAGTACTAGTAGAGGTCATCTTGTCTATATACATGAAAAATGTGATTCAGAAGGATTTAAATTAATAGGTAGTTTTGTTTCAATCAGAAAAGCAGCTAAATTTTTAGATATTAGTGCTAATACTGTAAGACTTTATATAAATTCAGGTGAAATATTTAAAGATAGATATAAATTTACTGGAGAGCGTTAAACTTAAAAAAAACTATGAGTAAAATTCCACTATATGCTGGAAACTCCTAAAGCTTTTAGGTACTATAAAGATGACGAAGATATGCTTTATCAGTGATAACCCTAAAGGATGTACAATGGATTATCAGCAGGAAACCACCAAATATAGGCAGAGCGAGCTTGTTATGAAAGACCGCCCTATATTTCAGTAGGATCCTTAGAGACTAAACGTGGAAACCTTATATAAATATAAGGTAAGATATAGTCCAGTTAAGTATGAAAGTACTTAAGAATCGACATTAATCGAATTAATATGAACTATCACTCCTGCAGTTATATTAATATTAATAGCTTTCCCTTCTTTCAAATTATTATATTTAATGGATGAAGTTAATGACCCTTCTATGACTATTTTAGCTGAGGGGCACCAATGATATTGATCATATCAGTACCCAGATTTCATAGATTCAAATGAAGAATTTATAGAATTTGATTCTTATATAGTACCAGATTCTGATTTAGAAGATGGAGGATTAAGAATGTTAGAGGTTGATAACAGAGTAATAGTTCCTGAATTAACACATATAAGATTTGTAATAACATCTGGTGATGTTATTCATTCTTTTGCTTGTCCATCTTTAGGTATAAAATGTGATGCTTACCCAGGTAGATTAAACCAAGTATCAGTTTTCATAAATAGAGAAGGAGTATTCTATGGTCTTTAATACATGGCCAAAACTGTAGTGAACCTATGGTTATAAATCATCAAATTGCGGGAACACCCTAAAGAAATCTTAACCAAGTAAGTATGGTAACATAACTTATGGCACAGGCAATGACTCGTGGTACGGTAAAATCAAGATTTATTATTCAATGGGCAATCCGCAGCCAAGTACCAATTGTAGAAGTAAGCTTTTATTTGGTATGCAGTTCATCGACTAGATGGTGGTTGGTATTATTAGTATTAATAATGCTTAAGATATAGTCAGACCCTACCCGAAAGGGTACAGAAAAGTATGAGTCTTTTACCGTATTTTTTGTTAATTAGATATAATAGAGGTTATTATATTTAGGGACCCTACAATAGTTTGCTAAACTTATTTTTAATGTAAGCGCTTAAAGGTGATATAAATCACTTATTTTCCATAAACTGTTGTAACATTGCATGGTACAACTAGTAGAAGTGTTTTTAATAATCACTTGTTATCTGATAAGCGTATAGGACTAAGTACTATAGCAGCTTTACCTTTAACAAGACATTTTAGTTCAATCAGATCTTTAGTCAATAATTCTGAAGCTTTAGCTTCAGATCATATTAATAGTGGAAAACCTACTACTTTATCCGTAATTAATAAAGTATTACTCAATCAAAATTTAGTAGTTACTGACTCTAAATTAAAAGAATTATTAAAAGTTGAAGGTGTAGAAATAGAACTTCCTATATCTACACCGAAGGGTAAGGAGCTTTTAGCTGAATTAACAGGTAAATCTAAGTATAAAGGTTTCTCTGGTGTATATATGTTTATACATAAAAATACAGGTGATAAATATGTAGGTTCATCCAACCTACTAAGACGTAGAATGGACTACTATTTTAACGGAGATTATCCTTTAGCAGGTAAATTTTTACCTTTACTATATAAAGAAGGACTAGAAGCTTTTAAATTAAGAATATTTAAGTTAGATACCGTAATAAATTTAGCAGTCAAGACGCTTTAATATTAGAACAATTTTATTTATTAGATAAAGAATTTAACCTAAATACATTAAGAGTTGTTAACGCTGCGATCTTCAAAAGGTGATCCTGTATATGTTTATGATCTAACTTGCAGTATTCTTTATTATCACGCTAAATCTAGAATTGAATTAAAAAGAGTATTAAATATACACACTGAAACTAGTAAAAAGTATGTAGATTCTAAATTACCTTATCTTAATAAGTTCTTATTATTAAGCTATCCTATACCTACAGCTTTAACTAGCGATATTTCTTTAGAAGAATTATTAGGTATAATGCAAGATGAAAGAAAAGATACTTATAAGTTAGGTACTCGTACAAGTATTCCAGTAGAATTAGAGATTAAAGAAGGAAATACATTTGTGAGCGAAGCTTCCAAAGGTCATACTTTAAAATTTGATTCTTTAACTTCTTGTATGGAATATTTGAAAGAGGATTAGGATTAATAATTAAAAGAGACACTCTAACTAAATACATAAAAATTGAAAAAGTGTTTCATAAATTTCTTATGTAAATACTCTGATAAAACTTTACCTAAAAACTTTGACGAAATAGGATTAATAATTGATGAATATAAAAAGTTAAAAGTAGATACAGATTCATTAATAATTAATAGAAAAAATAAACCTATATTAGTTAAAGAGAGGCGCGAAGCTCCATATGGATAAAGAATTTGACAGTATAACTGAGGCAATTAAACACTTTGATAATTTAAACATAAAATTAGATAGCAAAACTTTTATATCTTCGTTTAAAAGACGGAAAAATATATAAAGATTATTATTTTACTTATAAATAATGATAAGTTCAATATAATCTTTACTAACATTAAAAAATTAGTAGGGAATCGCAATGTTCAGAAATATGTGGAATTCTTCACAGTTCAATGCCTATAGTTATAGAATCTGTAAATATAGATAAATTTGTGCATTGACTATATTCAGTTTAATAGTGCGAGTGTCGCAAACGGCGAACTAGGATTGCCCTATTCCCTATTCCCGGCTACGCCGGGAATAAGCAAGCTCTAAAATAAAGTTCTTTATTTTTTTGATTGCTGGATTTTAGAGCCTGCTGATTCCCGCCTTCGGCGGGAATAAGTATTGCGCCGACCTATACCAGGCGCAAGCTCGAAAAAAAATATCCGTAGGAATAGTCTACGCGCAAGCTTTTCGCTATGGAGAAGGGCTAGCTTCGCTAGAGAATACGTGGCCCCTTCTTTATTTTTTTTTTATTTATCGCTAGCTGAAGCTTCTCTGCTCCTACGAGAGAGCTTGCTTATTCGTGAAACGAATATTCGGAGAAAATTAGCAAGCGACCCCGTGCTTAAATTTGGAGGAGCTAGCCGATTTCTTCAAAACCGGCAAGCTAGCGCTACTTATTAAAAAAAGGGATATTAGTTTAATGGTAGAACAAGATGGTACGGTCATCTTGATTGTAGTTCAAGTCTACAATATCCTTAGTATAGTTATAGGTAATTTGGAGGCGCATATTTAAGTGTAGCATATTCCCGAGCTCGCTAGTGCTAATTTCGAAGAAATATGCACTACTCCCTATTCGAGGGGTATTTTTTTTTCTTCGATATAGGCGCAAGCGACCCCTTACTCGGGGAAAAAAATCGCGCAAGCATATCCATATCCCTCCGGGTACGCAGGCTAAGGGTAGCGCTAACTCTAGCAATAAAAAAAAATAAATAGAGAGCTTGCTATGAAATACACCACGCTACTTATTTTAAATCAAAAGGATATTAGTTTAATGGTAAAACTAGATGTTTCGGCCATCTTGATTGCAGTTCAAGTCTGCAATATCCTTAGTACAATTATAGGTAATTTTGTTTATCAATAGTTATACTTATAATTATGGGTTTGCCAGTTCATCGACTAAATGGAGGTTGGTAAATCAATTACTAGTCCTACGGACCAGCAAGCTCTTGAATTATTTGCTTAAGATATAGTCAGGCATAACTTAAAGGTTATGGAATATCCCCAGCCCACCTAAGGGAATTAAATTCCTATGGTAAAGGGGAGAAAACGAAGAGGAAGTATTGCGTATCTGGTCTGTATACCTGGAACGTTTAGAGATACGCATTATTTTATAATGTATATCTTAAGGGGTAGAATTTAAAGGTAAAACTTGATGACTATAATATCATAAAAGTTGTAGTTCAATTCTACAATACCTCTAGTCTAATTTAATTATTATACTAATAGAGCCATAAATTATGGTTCCCGAACAATTTGTTATATTAAATAAAAATATGAGTTTAACCTTATTACTTTTTTTAATAGGAATCTTAGGATTCGTATTTAATAGAAAAAATTTGATACTTATGCTTATTTCTATAGAAATAATGCTATTATCTATAACATTCCTAATATTGGTAAGTTCTGTTAATATCGATGATATAATAGGACAAACGTATGCCATTTACATTATTGTCGTTGCCGGTGCAGAATCTGCGATCGGTTTAGCTATTCTAGTAGCTTTTTATAGATTGCTTCACATTATGCTCCAGGTAGTATTAATAGGGCTTCAACTTCTAATATTCAATCACTCAACAGAGTTTCAGACTTAAGAAAGGTAAATTCTTATCCTTTCAAAGTTCCCGGTACTTTTATTAGAAATTACTCTACTACAAGAGTAATGAGCTTACATCCTTGATTTGTCACAGGTTTCACAGATGCTGAAGGTTGTTTTTGAATAGGTGTAAGAAATGATCCTAGAAATAAAACAGGATGATGTGTTCAAGCTTTTTTCCAGATTGCATTACATAAAAAAGATGTAGCACTCTTAAACAACATACAAAGTTATTTCGGTGGAATTGGTACTGTGGCTGTGAGAGGTGACAGATGTTATTTTATAGTAAGTTCTTTAAAACAAATTATAAAAGTTATTATCCCTCACTTTGACGCTCATCCTTTAATCACAAATAAAATTGTAGATTATAGATTATGAAAATCTATTATTTCTATAATGGAAGCTAAAAGACATTTAACTGTGGAAGGGTTAAATGAAATAATAAGAATGAAATCATCCTTAAATTTAGGTTTATCTGATGAGATCCAGGACGCTTTTGCAGAAACTCTTTCTACTAATCCAAACCAAGAAAGGTCATGGAACCCTGCAGAATCTATACCACATGGAATGTGAATGGCTGGATTTACATCAGGGGAGGGCTCTTTCTTTGTTAATATATTCAAATCAACTCATCACAGGGTGGGATATCAGGTAAGATTAGGGTTTGAAATAGCTCAACATATTAGGGATGAATTAACTATGGCAACTTTTACTTCTTTCTTTAACTGCGGTATCATAAGTAGATACTCAGAAGATATGGTAAAGTATAGATGTACTAAATTTTCAGATCTAAACACCCTAATTATCCCTTTCTTTAAGGAATACTTACCGTTAGGTAATAAATTGTTAGACTTCGAAGATTTTGGTAAAGTTGCTTTATTATTAGAGAATAAAGCACATTTAACTGAAGAAGGTCTAAATAGTATCCGTAAAATAAAAGCGGTGGCGTGCCTCATGAATAGTTTACGTAAGTAGAAATTTGTTATTTCAGAGCTCGCGCCCCCCCCTTCGGCGGGATCAGAAATTAGCAAGCTAGCCATTAAATAAATATTCCTTAGTTAATTTGAATAAGGTAAGGAATAAGTTAAGCTAATCCCACGGTGTTTTGTGAGTTAATGTAAGTTATTTGATTTGAATTATAGTAGTACTTGAGTTATTTATTAAGAGGTAGAAGCCTAAAATAATTAAACCAAATAGAATAAAACCTTGATCTAAAAAGGGGAAACGAACTTTCCTCTAGTCTTTGCTAATCCCAAAGGCGAAACCTTCAAATTGCGGGAAGCACCTAAAACTATTTCAACCAAACCATCATGGTAACATAGATGGTGGCACAGGTAATGACTCGTGGTATGGTAAAATCGAAATAGAAAACAGTTAACGAGCTAGCGCCATAAATAATTGTTTAAGGTTAATCTGCAGCCAAGCACCTTTTACGAACATAAATAAACTTAAGGTGTGCAGTTCATCGACTAAACGTAGGTTGGTAAATAATATCCAGCAAGGGCCGGTTAATTAAAAGGAGATTTTTTTCGTAATAATCTATTTTTAACTAGGTTTTTATTTAAATGTAATCTTAAGATATATTATTAAATAAACTCTGAATTAATATTTCTCCGAAATCACGCGGGCTGGTGGACAAAGTTAGGTTCAGCAGCTGAAGTGGAATATTATTTGCTTAAGATATAGTCAACCGCTTAATATGCTTATTTATACATAAATATAAAAAAACATATTAAGTCTAGAAGAGGAAGTATTAGAATAGAATATAAATAATGTATTTAAGTATAATTATATTACCTTTATTAGGATCTATAGTGTCCGGTTTTTTTGGTAGAAAAGTCGGTGTTACAGGTAGCCGTATTTTAGGTTGTTTAAGTATAATGATAACAACAATATTAGCTATTATTAGCTTTTTCGAAGTAGGATTTAATAATAATCCGGTTTCAATTAATTTATTTAAATGATTAGATAACGAATCATTTAATATGGTATGAAACTTTCAATTTGATAGTTTAACAGTATCAATGTTAATACCTGTATTAATAATCAGTTCTTTAGTTCATTTTTATTCAATAGGATATATGAGCTCAGATCCTCACAATCAAAGATTCTTTAGTTATTTAAGTTTATTCACTTTTATGATGATAATACTAGTAACAGGTAATAATTATTTAGTTATGTTCGTAGGATGAGAAGGTGTAGGTGTTTGTTCATATCTATTAGTTAGTTTTTGATTCACTAGAATAGCGGCTAATCAAAGTTCTCTTTCAGCTTTCTTAACTAATAGAGTTGGAGATGCTTTCTTAATGATAGGTATGTTTATCTTATTATGAACTTTAGGAACTCTAGATTATAGTACTGTATTCTCATTAGCTCCTTATATAAATGAAAATATTACTACAATTATAGGAATATGTTTACTTATAGGTGCAATGGCTAAAAGTTCACAAGTAGGTTTACATATATGATTGCCCATGGCTATGGAGGGTTTGGTAACAGGGGCTCTCCTTAAATTTCACTATATGCGGGGACATCCGTTAACATTAAAGTCCACCAGTTACTTTGTAGCCATTGGAAAAATCTTTAATGTAGGACAATCCGCAGGAAACCTGTATAATATACAGGGATCCTCAGAGACTATACGTGAAACGATTAAAATAGATAATACATTTAAATGATGATTAATAGGATTTGCTGAAGGAGACGGTTATTTTGGTGTAGATAAGAAAGGTTATTTAACTTTTAAAGTTACACAATCTACTACAGATTGCCAAGTACTATTCTTTATAAAAAAAAGTCTAGGGTTTGGAAGTGTATCTTTACAAAGTAAATCAAGTAAGACTCATCAATATAGAGTTAGAGATAAAAATAATCTTATTAAGATTATAAATATATTTAACGGTAACCTTATAACTAAGGCTAAAATAGCTCAATTTAAATTATTTCTAGAAGCTTTTAATAATAAATATAATACTGATATTACATTCATAGAATGTAATAAAAAAGTTACTCTGGATAATGCTTGACTTTCAGGATTTACGGATGGTGAAGGCTGTTTTACAGCTTCAGCCTATTTAAGTAAAGCCACAAATAAACATATTGTAACGGTGAGATACGTTATATCTCAAAAAAACGATATAGAATTTAGTCAATACTTAGCTGAGTTAATAAACGGTTATATAACTTATATAAAGAGTTATGATGGGTATAATACCGTAGTTAACCACAGTAAGTTAAACATTATTCTAAATTATATTAAAAGTTACCCTTTGAAGACTAAGAAACATGTTTCTTACTTAAGATGATTGAAAGTTTATGAGCTAGTAAAAGATAAACATCATCATAATCCAGAGGGTATAGAAATTATTAAATCCTTAATAAAATTAATTAATAAATAAATGTATAAAATAATCGAAGATATAGTCCGAACAATGATGTAAATCATTGAGTATTCGTGTCGTATTTGTACATATTTGTATATAACATGAATCAACATATTTGCCTACTCCGGTATCTGCTTTAATACACGCAGCTACAATGGTTACAGCAGGAGTGTACTTATTAATACGTTCATCCCCTTTGATTGAATATAGTGCAGTGGTATTGGCAATATGTTTATGATTAGGTGCAACTACAACTGTGTTTAGCTCTCTTATTGGATTATTTCAACAAGATATAAAAAAAATTATAGCTTATTCTACCATGAGTCAATTAGGTATGATGGTAATAGCTATAGGTTTATCTTCTTATAATGTAGCAATATTTCATTTAATAAATCATGCCTTCTATAAAGGATTATTATTCTTAGGGGCAGGAGCAGTTATACACGCAGTAGTAGACAATCAAGATTTAAGAAAATACGGGGGATTAATATCTTTCCTACCTTTAACCTATTCTGTGATATTAATCGCTAGTCTTAGTTTAGTCGCTTTCCCTTTTATGACAGGATTTTATAGTAAAGATTTTATATTAGAATCTGCTTATGGTCAATATCATTTTAGTAGTATTGATGTATATGTTATAGCAGTAATAGGTGCTATATTTACTACATTATATTCAGTTAAAGTTATATACTTAACTTTCTTAACTAATCCTAATGGACCAGTTAATTATTATAGAAATGCTCATGAAAGTGATATATTTATCAGTTTACCTTTAGTGGTATTAGCGATATTCTCTATATATTTTGGATATATCACTAGAGATATTTTCATAGGATTAGGTTCAGGGTTCTTTGTAGACAATAGTATATTTATTCACCCTGTTCATGAAATAATGATTGACACTGAATTTGGTGTACCTACTATATTTAAATTAATTCCTTTTATCCTTACTGTATCTTTCTCTGCATTAGCAATAATATATTCTGAATTTATGCCAAATATAATATCGAACTTTAAATTATCTAATTTAGGATATTATATTTATGGTTTCTTCAATCAACGTTTCTTAGTTGAATTCTTTTATAATAAATATATTGTTAATTCAGTTTTAGAAATAGGAGGTCAAACTACAAAAGTTTTAGATAAAGGTAGTATTGAATCAATAGGTCCTTATGGGTTTGGTGTTATTTTAACTAAAGCTAGTAAAATAATTTCTAGCTTAAGTAACGGAGTTGTTACTAATTACGCTCTTTATATTTTAATAGGAATTTGCTTCTACTTATCTATTTTTACTTTTGTACAGGTAGTAGATGACGTAGTAAATTCTATTACAATAGCAAGCTTAGTAATTCTTATGTTACATAAAGATCGTTCTTTAATTTCTAACTAGGGCGCTTCTAATCCGAAGGTTATGTAGTAGTATTTTTTTCGAGCTTGCGCCTGGCATAGGTCGGCGCAATACTTATTCCCGCCGAAGGCGGGAATCAGCAGGCTCTAAAATTACTGCGCACTAGCCATCTCCGAAATAGATAGAGGGGACGAGCTATATTTCTTCGAAATCAGCCGTCCCTGCCTTAATTTATTAATTAAGGCGCTAGCTCGTAAGAAGAGCTTGCGGATTTTCGCGGCTCCTAACGAAGTGTACTATGAAATACTACACTTCGTTAGGAGAAAATATTAATATATTTCTTAACTAGGGCTATAACCTTTTATAGATGAACCTAACCTGCACTACTAGACGAAGTCTCTTCCTAGAAAATACAGTCGGCCTTATTTCTGTGTTACGAGTAAGGGATAGTGCTGTAGTGCATATCTATATTCCCTCCGAAGGATGGAAATCGGGGAGGAGTAATATCCCTCCCTTCGGAGGGATCCGCAAGCTCTAAAATAAAGTTATTTATTTATTTTAGAGCTTGCTGATTCGTGAAACGAATCGCGCCGCGCCTGGATTAGCACTAGCACTAGCTCTTTTTTTACTCGCAATGCTGGCCCGCCTTTAAGCGTATATATTAAAGGTAAGCTATCTATATTAGGATAGGAGTGCATGTTTGCTTGCTTGCTTACGGTATAACGTATTGCAAGTAAGCATTAGTAGTATATTAAAGGGTTAATAACCCTAAATCTCATTAGCTTTAATAGGATAGCATAATTTTAGTTCGACTCTAAAATGAGAAAAAAAAAGGAGGGTATCTTTTTACCAATGATTATATTTCTCAGTAACGAGAGGTATGGGTAAAAAAACCGATGAGAAACTTACACGTTATGAGAGAAGACCTGTTGACGATATTTGTATGGATCTCGGATGGACCGGGTTGATACCTTTTTTTTTTGACCAAAATTTAGACTAGATATAGCACTTAGGAAAAAAAATATTCTTTATTATTACCAAAAGATTTTGACTTAAGCTCTCAACATTGAGAAGAGATCAACTTTTGGATTATATCAACTTAATTTCGATTTAGTAGTCCTTCTGATTTTTTTCTGTATGCTTCGCACAGAAGCACAGAAAAAAATAATCAGCAAGCTCCTGTAAGAGAGGACCCCATAGAATCCTTATTTATAGGCTGTTACAACTGCTTCGCCAGAAATATTCGTTATTTTAGAACCAAAGTCTATAAAGCTATCATTTTAGCTTTAGACTATCTTCATATAATATTGCTACATATCAGGTATTATATTATTAATGAATGAAGAACTTTGTATAAAATATAAGGCTATTTATTCAGGTATCTTTATGGGCGAGATATCGGTGATGTGAGCTCCTAGATAGATTTGAATTTTAGCGCTAAATTAGTCTATCTATAGACCTAAAAAGAGTTCCTAGCATAGGGTTAAATATGGATAGATGAAGACGTTAGGACTCCGAGCTGAATACTCAAGTGAACATACGCATTTTTATACACTTTTTCATGAAATTATTTTTTTGCAATAGCAATGTTAGCTCAAAACTGGGGTTTAAACCTAGTTTTTCAAGATTTTTTTCCGGTTTTACAAGTAAAGAATTAATTGTTAATTCTGATATAAATAATGTTTTACTTTATGATGGAAATAATTTTAAAGCAGTTTTATTTTTACCTTCATTAGTAGCTTTTTTAAATTTAATTGAAGCTATGAAAACTGATAGTATAAATAATAATCTGTCTTTAATTTTAGAGTTTAAGGATTTTTATCTTAGTCTTACTAATATCCTTAAACAATTAGAACCAGGTAAATATTCATTTGGAGGCACGCCACTACTTTTATCTAAAATCTTTAGATGATTATTGTTTAACTGAATGTTATACTAAGAGTTTAGTAGATACAAATTGTTGATTTAGTATTATGGGTTCTCCAGGTTATTGCCCTTTTCTTAATGTTTTTGATTCATATGATCCAAAGGATTTAGTAGTCCTACGGACTCAGCAAGCTATATATTTATCGAGTTGATAGTACAGAAATAACTTATAGACTTAAAAAAATATTAAAAAGTGCTAAATGTCAAACTCAAATAGATTTAAGTAGAGATACTTTATTAGTTATAACTAAAGTCAATGATATAAATAATAAAGAACTAAGTAAAGAAGAGACATTTAAAATTAAAATTCCTGGTCCGCTTCGCACAAATAGGTCATACTAAACGTTTCTACTCTACTACAAGAAGAGTAGTGGATAAAACTAATAATAATTTAGAACCAGATACTATTAACATAAAGGAGAGTAATTCTTTAACTTTAAACAAATACGAGGTAAATATAAAGGATGCTCTAGATCCTATTTTAAACAATAATGTGTTTAAGTCTAATGATATGGTTAAAATAATTTTGAACAATTTAATCAATATCATTAAGGAATATCCCTCCCTTCGGAGGGATCAGCCAGCTCCCTATTAATGAAGATACTCAATTAAAGATAGAAAACTATCTTTTTAATCAATATAAATTCTTATCAGATAGTAAAGATAAAGTTAAGATATCTGGTATAGATATTAGTTTATTTAATAAAGAATTAAAAGAGTATTGTTTTTCTAAACGTGATGATTTTTATTTATATTTAGATTCACTTAGAGAAAGCTTAAATTTAGAGGCACGCCACAAAATTAGTGGCGTGCTGATGAGGCGAAGCCTACTCCGGACTACTAAATAGACTAGTTAAACCTGTAGATATTCATAACTATTATATAAGAGAAGTTTTAAATGGTTTAGATAATAAAGAAATTATAAATTATATCTTCTATGTTTTATTTTTAATTTTAACATACAACGGTATGATTTTAGATAGTGATGATGTAAAAGAGGATGAAAAAACAAAGATAGGATTAACATCTATTAGTATGGACTTAGGTAAATTTTTATCAAGGCGCAAGCTCTAGACTTCGTCTCTATATAGTAAAGTTATATAAAAATAGAGATAAGGAAAAATTTTCACAAGGAGCTTGCTGTAGTCCAGAAGCCTAATAAAAGTTTTAAAGAAGAATTTTTAAGTCTCTCTGCTAGCTTCGCTAGCCCTACTTAGCTTTTAGAAGAGGCGGGCTATATTTCTTCGAAATCAGCCAGCCTATTAAAGAAACAAAAATCGATAAACCTAAGTCTGATGGAGGCGTTACGCTAAGTTGTTATTAATATAGACGCAAGCTATCGATTTAGAATTAGTAGGAGGAGGAAAATATAGCAAGTTTGCGCATAGACTATTCCTACGGGAGAGCTTGTGTACTCTGTAGCCATCGAACTTCGTACTGTACCAGGGGTTTGAAAGAGTTCGCTATGAATAGTTCTGTAAATTATACAGTTTAATGTATACCTCTTGCTGTTTACAGTAAGGTTACTTAAAAAAAATAAATAAATATATACCCTTTCTAGGTAGTAGACTATTCCATATCCCTATTTCCTGAGGGATACACTTCGTTAGGTATCAGGAATATTTTTTTTTTCGCTCGCTATAAAAGTATATTTATATACCATATATATATAATTTAAAAATATTATGAGAATATTAAAAAATCACCCTTTATTAAAATTAGCTAATGGTTATTTAATAGACGCTTCACAACCTAGTAATATAAGTTACTTATGAAATTTCGGATCTTTATTATTACTTTGTTTAGTTATACAAATTGTAACTGGAGTTACTTTAGCAATGCACTACAACCCTTCAGTATTAGAAGCATTTAATTCTGTAGAACATATTATGCGTGATGTAAACAATGGATGATTAGTACGTTACTTACATAGTAACACAGCATCAGCTTTCTTCTTTTTAGTCATTATTTGTGTAGATTTCGTCTACTTTTTTTTGTGTAATCCTTTATTTACTTCAAACAAACCTTGTATAAAATACCTTGCTACAAAAGATGCAAGATTAAAAAGTAGTAAAGCTCAGCTGCCTTTATTTGCACTCCGCAAATATAGCAGAGCACTATCTTCTAAATCAGGTATACATAACATAGTAACTTCTTCTCACAGTAAAATAGGAGACATAGCATGTGAAACAGCCCCCACACATAAACCTGAAAACTTAGCCTTTCTTTCAGATGAAGAGTTTGGCGAATGATTCAGAGGTTTTGTAGATGCGGAGGGTTGTTTTTCAATACAAACTGTGAAGAATCACTTCAAATTTATTTTCACTTTTTGTCTGCATATTGATGAAACACCTTTAATTAAATATATCATACAAAGATTAGGTGTAGGTGCTTTCTCTTTAAGAGAGAGCTCTGTAAATTTTACTGTTTCAAGTAAGGATGCACTACTCGTAATTTTTGGTGTATTAGACAAAAGACCCCTAAATACTAGCAAAAACTTAAACTACCTAGCCTTTAGACAAGCTTACGATCTTTATTTTTATCGTGAATCTGTTAATATTTCCTCAGAACTATCTCAAGAAATTGTCACCCTTAAAGATAAAATGAATAAAAAGAGAGTAGAGTTTAAACAGTCGACAGATCATAAGATACACATTACTCCTTACTGATTGCTAGGGTTTGTAGAAGGTGAGGGTTATTTTTCCACGAATAAAACAGATTACAGCTTAAAATTTGGTATAGGGCAAACTTCACAGGAAATAATAGTATTAGAAGCTATACAGAAATATTTTTTAGCACTACCAACAGCTAAAAATTATGTGGAAAGAAATAATACTAACCTAGTTAGCTTAGCCACATATAACCAAGCTAAAGGTAGGGATTATAAGGCTATGGCCCAACTAGTTATAACCCAGAGGTATTTTATATCTAACGTTATTATACCTTTTTTTGACAAGTTAACCTGGTTAAGTAAAAAATTTAAGGACTATGTTGACTGAAAGTTAATTTTAGACCTTATAAACCATGGTTGACATTTTACGGAAGAAGGTAAAAAGTTGATCTCTTTAATTACCCAAGGTATGAATAATTATAGATTATCTAATAACACTACCTCTGAAGAGGATACTTCACGAGCAGATGTGAAAGAAAGAGCATTAAAACTTTTATCTTCTCCTTCAAATTTTGAAGTACAAGCGAACGGTAAAATATTAATAAAATCCTTAGGTACTTATCTTAAAGGTAGAGGTAACGTAGGGGTTAATGTCTTAAATACCAAAGGTGAAATAGTCTTTAAGTTTAATTCTATAAAAGATTGTGCTTTGTTTTTCAATGTCCATACTAGAACTATAAATAGAAGATTAGATAAGGGTTCTTTGGTGGAGCACGATAACCAAAATCTGGTATTCCAACGTGATGTTCGTTTACCTTAATATCATGCCATCAGTATTAAAGTTATACAAATAATATAAGTAAATAAAGTAAATCTAATTAAAACTAGGCCAAAATTCCATTATCTTTGAGAGGGAGCAATAAACCAACACCTCTAGGGCGTTTATATATAGCAGTTGTCATTAAACGTGTTAATATTGATTTATTGCTACCTGTTTGTTCGGCTGCGGATTTTTTTCTATAGAAAAAAAAATAAAGCAAGCGGCAGTAGGCTTCGCCTCATAATGGAAATAAAAATAAGAGCCTTGAGAAAGCTCTTAAGGCTAAATTGTGGAAGTGAACCTTCTGCTATAAACCATCAAATTGCGGGAAACCCCTAAAGAAATTTCAACCAAGTAAGTATGGTAACATAACTTATGGCACAGGTAATGACTCGTGGTACGGTAAAATCGAAATTTATATACGAAAGTTAAATGGGCAATCTGCAGCCAAGCATCTACTACTAATACTTAGTAAGGTGTGCAGTTCATCGACTAAATGTTGGTTGGCATTATCTATTTGATAGTGCTTAAGATATAGTCAAACCCTACTCGAAAGAGTACAGAGGTAATAAAGAATTAAGTTGACTAGCAAATAAATAGGCAAGTATCTTTACCCCTAAGCTTTGGTTCTTATCTTTATTATCTTTTAAATGGGTGGTAATCCCTACAACTAACCATAGATTACTGCTTAGGGAGAAGGATCCTAACTCAGCCTGTTTTGTAGTATTTGCACTACAAATGGTAAAAGGATAGATTTGGTACTTACACATAGGAAGAGGTATATACTACGCATCTTATAGAGCACCAAGAACATTGACATGAGTCATAGGTACAATAATCCTTATCGTTATGATAGTAACAGGATTCCTGGGTTACCTTACAATAGCCCAAAACGACTATAATAATAATAAAATAACAACTACGACAACCTTTAACGATAAAAGATATTATTCAACATCGAGAAATAATAAAGAGGAGACTTCGTTCCCACGTATAAATAAGTTTTTATTAGCCAAAAATCTTAATCCTGTTTTTATCTATCATAATCTAAATGAAGATTCAGTTCGTAAAAATATAGCTAAAGAAACTAAGGGACTTAGTGGTATTTATATGATCTTAAATAAAGAAACTTTAAGTTATTATATAGGATCAGCTTCTACAGACAGAATTAACTCTAGATTTTCAAAACATTTAATATATTTAAATGGTAGTAAAATAGTTAAAAATTCAGTTAATAAATATGGTTTACATAATTTTGTCTTTATTGTATTAGAATTATTCCCTGAAATAGTTAATCAAGAAAATAATAAAAAATTATTAGATTTAGAAGATTTTTATCTAAAATCTCTTTTACCTGACTATAATATATTAACCGAAGCAGGATCTAGCTTTGGGTATAAACATACTGAAGTTAATAGAATAAAGATGAAAGCTAATTATAGTGAGAAGGGTAGAGAAGAAATAGGTAGTTTGAATAGAGGTAAAACTTTATCTTCTGAAACTATAGAAACTATGAGACAATCAGCTTTAAATAGAAAACCTTTAGACTATACAGAACAAGGTGTTTTAAATATGAAAAAGAATTCTAAGCCTATTATAGTAAAAGAATTAAATAATACTGTATATGGCGAATTTAATAGTATAGTTGAAGCAGCAGAAGCTTTAAATTGTTCAACTAAAACTATACAAAGAACATTAAAAAGTCCTAGCAAAAGATTAAAAAGACGTTGAATAGTTGATTATGTTAAATAAGGCGGGCTCCGAAGGATAAGCTCCCTTAAATTATTATTATAGTTGTAGTCCTGCAAGTATATAGTTTTATGCAATTTATGGAAAGAAATAAAACTTAAAGCAGAGTAACCTGACAAGGTTATTGAAGAAACCAAATCGTTTCTTTGGCAATGCTAGTGAAAACGATCAAAGTATATTTTAATATAAGAGATCGTCGGTTATTCATATAATCGCGACAGACTGGGTCACTGGTGGGTAGCTGAAATGCTGCTTAATGCACAGTCGAGGCTTATAGTAGTACTTTGTAGCTAATTTAAATTAGCTACAAAGTACTACTAATAGAATATACGAATTCAAAGTTATTCTAACTATTATTAACTTTGTAAAATAAATTTAACTTATTTATGGCCTGAATGAAGGATTTCTAGCCACACCTATAATTAAACACTCAAACACTACACCTATTCCTACTCCAGCCCCCGCTAGAGCTATAGTTGCTAAACCAGCTCCAATAAGTTAACAACGATGGGTTCTAACCAGCCACTATGATGATAGAATTTTACGATTTAATTATAAATATGGGTTATACACCCGGGATAGAAACTCTCAGAAATACAACTTTTTCAGGTCAGGATTTAAAAAGTGCATTTTGTGAAGCATTAAGTTCTCATAACTATAATTTAAGACAAGCAAAAAAACTTGTTTTAGATTTATGTTTTAATAGGGATACTGTAAGGCTAAATTTTTTATTAGGATATCGTGATGAAGGGGTAATGAATTATATATTGGAGATTGCTAATAAGCATAGAGAGTTTTACCCATTAACCCGAAAATTAATAAATCAATATTTATATAATCTAACTGAAGATATTGCCTATTCATATATAGAATTTTATCAAGATAATGTAGTTAGATATCTTTTTCTACCAGATGAGGCAGATAAGTTTATAGCTATGGTAAGGGAAAGTCCTATTCTAAAGCATATATATTATGTTGACGCGGGTTCTAAGGTAAGAAGTCCGGGGTTTGGAGTGGCAAAGTCTAATCTACTGCTACAAAGTGAAGTATTTAAGTATGAAACCGCAGAAATGTTCTCTAAAATACGTAATCTTGGTAGAGCAGATATAGGGCAGATGGATATGATAGAAATACCATATGAAGGAAATGTCATGCGGGCCATAAGAAAAGATGAGGCATGAAGAGTATTAAAGGCTGCTAATTTTTTATAATAATTATGGGTTAGCTTTAGCTTGCTTATTCTTACAGAAAAAAAGTTTAAGGGGGGGCGAGACTTTGTCTACTGCCGAAGGATGGAGAGGAATAAAAAAAAATATATTTTTTTTTATACTAAACGAAGTTTCGCCCTCCTTGTAATAGGTAAGCTTGTATGTTTTACCTTATGGACAAATGTCATTATGAGGTGCTACAGTTATTACTAATTTAATTAGTGCTGTTCCATGAATTGGACAAGACATAGTTGAGTCAACAAACACTATTATTAATTTATGTTTAGGTATTATTACTTTATTTTTAATGTACGGCGCAATGCGAACTTATTTACTATATTTAAAAGTTTATACTAAGGAAACTTCTTTACCTACCATAGGTACTATACATAAGAATGCTCTAAAAAAAAGTAATAAAACTTTAAGATTAGATAAACAAGAATATATTTCGATACCTTCATCTTTTTTAGCTTTTTTAGCTGGATTAATAGATGGAGACGGATATATTCAAATAAGTAAAACACCAAAAGGATTTATAACTATGAAATTAGTTATATCATTACATTTAGAAGATATTTCTACTTTAGAATATATACATTCTGTTTTAAAATTAGGTAAGATTAATATATATAAAGATTTAAAAAGCCCTACTTGCAAATTAGTTATTAATAAAACTGATTTACAAGAAGTATTATTTCCTTTATTTATTTATAATAATATATTTTTCTTAACTAATACTAGAATAGATCAATTTAATTTAGCTATGTATATATTAAGAAATGATATAAAATTACAAAGTGAAATTTCAGAGGTTAAGAATGTACCATTTGTTTTTGAAATACCTAAAAGTCCAGTAGACTATACATTATTACCTTTTTTTAAAAATTGAATTGTAGGATTTAAACATCCTTGAAGATACCCCGATCTTATTGAATTTGTTAGAGAAAACCCTCTTACATATAAAAGAGTAAAAAAAGAATATAAAAGATTATGTTCTAATCGAAAGAGTTATTATAATTTATTAAAGTATTGTAGAGATCTGGAACATGTAAATAAAAAGTAGAACATGTAGTGAGTAAACAAATAATTAAAAGGGGAAGCTCTCGTTCCCGCCTTAAATTGTTTACTCATAACCTTATCTTTAATATTTACAATAGTTTGCTTATTTAGCAGTTTATATATTTATAAATATAGGCGTAGACTGCGTCTAGCAAGCCCGCTCTTAATACAAAATTCTTGTTATTTTAGTCTTTAAGGCAAGAATTATATACATTTTATTTTTTAGTTAATAGCAATAATAATGAAATATAGCTCTTTAAAATCTTTTAGAGTAGGCACAGCTTACTCTCCTATAGAACAAAATACAGTTAAACCTGTAAATACTAATATAGTAGTTTGAGGCTCTAATTTAAATTCAACAGCAGGGGAAGGTCGTTTTACAAAAATAGTGAAAAACATGATTGCATTACCACCTTATCAAAAAAGTGTTATTATTGGAATACTTTTATCAGATGGGAATCTATCTTCTTCTAAATCACATGAAAACCCACATCTAACATTTAAACAAGGTTTAAAAAACTCAAACTATGTTTGATTTGCTTACTTTATATTAGCTCATTATTGCAACCTTCATCCTAGTTTAGTTAAAAGTTTTAGAAAAAACAGAGTAGCTTTTGCTATATATTTCCGTACTAGAGGATTGCCATGCTTTAATGAATTAAGACATTTATTTTATAAAGATAAAGTAAAAGTAGTACCTGAAGATATATATAATCTTTTAACTCCAGTAGCTTTAGCACATTTAATAATGGGCGACGGGTCTGCTAAAGAGTATGGTTTAATTATTTGTACTGATTCTTATAAATTAATAGACATAGTTCGTTTAATGAATGTTTTAATGATTAGATATAATTTAAATTGCAAATTACGTTTTCATACACCAACTCAACCTAGAATTTATATAAGTCAACATTCTATGCCTGTTTTACGTGAACTAGTAAAACCATATATGGCTGAATCAATGTTATATAAAATAGGGTTATAATGTTTAATATGGTGGGTGAGTGGTTTATTTGTGTCTAAGGTTCTTTTTTTATTAAAAAAAACAATGATGGTTGTTTTCAATTAAAACAAAGAATACATTCTGATTTATTTGAAGCTTTTAAATTGATTTTTTCTACAAATAGAAAAATAGATAGTACAAATAACTATAATCAATTTGGAGTTAGTTCCAAATCAGATGTACAAAAAGTTATAAATTATTTTTCATTTTCAGGTTTACATCCTTTAGTGGGATTAAAATATATACAATATGAAAAATGATTAAATAATTTGCGTGCAAGTTCACGTTATAGTAAATTAAATTACCCTAAATAACCTAAACATAAATTAATAATTTTAATGGGCTCCTTAAAAATAATAAATAATTATTTTTAGAGGCATAATGGGGAAAATTACAAGGACATTTAATAAATAAACAACCTCCGTTTTATTAAATTATTTGTAGCGGAACTTAATTCGGTATATAAGGCGCAAGCTTAGGATTAAGAGCGTTCAACGACTAATGAGTGAGTTATACCAACAATAAGCTCAACACGATAACCCCTAAATCTTCTTAAAGAAGATTTAAGAAATAGTCTAAATACATCTTAATAGATGTAAAGTATAAATTAAATATTCTACAAAAACAATCGTCATTTGAGGAGGTTTATATACAGATGAACCACATTGCGGCGACGTAATGTTAAAAATTCTGCTTAATGCTGGAACATCTCCCATCTTAGGATTTGCATACGACTTATTCTTGTTATTTTTAACAATTATTTGCGTGAAAATTGCAATGACATGGAGACAATCAGCAGGGGTGAGAAGTATTCATACTTCAGAAGCCTCTCAGAGACTACATGCAGAAGATCTCACCTACGCTTATTTAGTAGGATTATTTGAAAGAGATGGATTTTTTTCTATCACAAAAAAAGGAAAATACCTAACATATGAATTAGGTATTGAATTATCTATTAAAGATGTACAATTAATTTATAAAATTAAAGCATTATTAGGTATAGGAGTTGTAAGCTTCAGAAAAAGAAATGAGGTAGAGATGGTATCTCTAAGAATTAGAGATAAAAAACATTTAAAAAACTTTATACTACCCATTTTTGATAAATACCCTATGTTTTCTAATAAACAATATGATTACTTAAGATTTAGAAGTGCTTTGCTTTCAGGTATTATATATTCTGAAGATTTACCTGAATATACTAGAAGCAATGTACCTTTAAATTCTGTAGAATCTATTTTAGATAAGTCTTACTTTTCAGCTTGATTAGTAGGATTTATAGAGGCTGAAGGTTGCTTTAGTATATATAAATTAAAAAAAGACAATGATTATTTAGTAGCTAGTTTTGATATTGCCCAAAAAGATGGTGATATTTTAATAAAAGCTATAAGTAAGTATTTATCTTTTACCACCACGGTTTATTTAGACAAGTATGATTGTTCTAGATTAAAAGTTACAAGTGTAAGATCAATAGAGAATACTATTAATTTTTTAGATAGAGCACCGGTAAAACTAATGGGAAATAAAAGATTACAATACTTATTATGAATAAAACAATTGCGTACAATATCTAGATATGCGGAAAAAATAAAAATACCTTCAATTTACTAAATAAACAAGAGATCATGATATAGTCCGATCAATGAAGAGATTTATTGAGTGTAGTGAGAGTATTTAATTAATATTAAATACGTGACTACCAACACAAATGCTCTGTAAATAACGCAACATTAAACAGATTCTTCGCTTTACATTTTGTATTACCGTTTATTTTAGCGGCATTAGTTTTAATGCATATGATAGCTTTACATGATACAGCTGGATCAAGTAATCCATTAGGAGTTCCAGTATATTATGATAGAATGCCTATGGCTCCTTATTTCTTATTTAAAGATTTAATTACTATATTTATCTTTATATTTGTTTTAGGAATATTTGTATTCTTTATGCCTAATGTTTTAGGTGATAGTGATAATTATATAATTAGGAAAGCTAGTTATTGTCAGAATGAACTTCTGGCTACAAGAAACCATCAAATTGCGGGAAAACCCTAAAGCAATTTCAACCAAGCAGACATGGTAACATAGTTTGTGGCACAGGTAACGACTCGTGGTATGGTAAAATCGAAATTGATTATCTAATGTCTGATAAATGGGTAATCCGCAGCCAAGCACCTATCACTGTATTTACAGTGAGGTGTGCAGTTCATCGACTAAATGTTGGTTGGCGCAAGCTTAAGATATAGTCAAGCCCCTTTCGAAAGAATGCAGGATCTTTTTTTTGATAAGAAGATTTCGTTAAATGGATAGGTTTAGTAGTCCTACGGACTCAGCAAGCTCCTATTTAGGGAGAATGCCTTAGTCAGGCGTAACTGTTATTTAATTACTTTCTATACTTTTTTAAAGACTGAAAGTTATATATCCTCTTTTTATCAAAATAATTCTCTCCTGACGGAATCTGCCGACAGTCTTAAACCTGCCCGTGTAGGAAAAGTAGGAAATAAAGAAATGACTCTTTATGAAGTTAAAAGTTTATTTCAAACTATAAAGAATTCAGATCCTTCATATGAAGGATCTGAAAAAGAATTTGGTTTACTTGCCAATGGTTTCTGGCAAGCGGAAGGGTATATAGGAGGTATATTTAGATCTGAGTTGAATTTTTATCCTATCTGCTCAGCTACTCAGTTGTTTTCTGAAGAAAGCGCGAAATTTTTTATTAGATTAGACAAAGCTTTATGTAATAAAGGAACTTTTAGTATAACTTTAAATAGCTTTGGTAAGTTTGTTATTGCTTATAGATTATCCGGTTGAGATACTTTTTTTTCTGTATTTGTTCCTTATTTCTATATGCAATATGGTGAAAAATATCGTGCTATTCTAAAACTAAAAAAAATTTATGAATTAAAAGATTATATTAAACATCACAGTTCAGACGATAAGGCTAAAGTTTTATTAGTGAGTCTTGTTTATTCTTTAACTGCTCATTCTCCTCGTTATAAAGTAAGTTTAGAAGAAAAATTAATTTCTTTAAATTTAGATCAGGGCTTATTGAAAGAATTACCTTTATATAAAGAAAATGATGTAAAACCATCTTTCTTATTTATATTAGGGTTCTTTTTAGGTGATGGTACTTTACATTTGAAACTGGAATGAAAAGACAAAAATAGTACTGTTGTTATTGTTCCTTTATTTAATATAATACAATCTAATGTAGAATCAAATAAATATATAATGGAAAGAATGACTAGTTGTTTAAACGCTTTGAATATTAAAGCTAATTTAGACAAAGGTACTAATACTTTTACTTTAACAGTAAAAGGTATTGATAATGTATTTAATTCTTTATTTCCTTTATTGAAAAAATATTCGCATTTCTTATATGGGAAAAGAGATAGCTTTAATTTATTAGTATGAGTAGAGGGGCTAATTAGATCAGGAGGCCATCACACTTATTTTGGTCTAAAAGCGCTTGTATATAGAATATATCATAGTACTAATGAGCGTATTACAGACAAAGAAGTTTGAATGAGCCGTCTTGAGGACTGATTAAAAGCAGTTTCTGCTCGTAGAGAATGTGGAGAATATTATATTTCACCTATATACACTTCTAATAAACAGATTATAGGTTGACAAGTACGTTTCCCCTCTACTTTAAAGTTACCAAAATCCAATAAAGCATTTATGTCTTCAACCTGTGGTGGTCAAGATAAAGCTTTAGCAATAGCTGTGCAGTATAGAGATAAAATTCTTTCAGATTGAATTAATCTTAATTTTTAGTGGCTGGCTGGCGTGCCTCTTCAAAGAAATTATGCCCGCCTCTTCAATATGTTTTCACCTTAGTAAATATAAAGTACCCGCTTCGCGCTTCGCACTAATGAGAGATAGAGGTAGTAACAAATCTGACTAACTAATCTGGGCTAACCCTATGCAAACACCACCTGCCATAGTACCTGAATGATATTTATTACCTTTCTATGCTATTTTAAGATCTATTCCTAATAAATTATTAGGAGTTATCGCAATGTTAGCTGCAATATTAATTATTTTAATATTACCTAAGGCTGACCTAGGTTTAACAAAGGGTTTACAATTTAGACCTTTAAGCAAGGCGGCTTTCTACGTCTTTTTAGTGAACTTTTTAATATTAATGCAAATAGGTGCTAAACATGTAGAAAGTCCTTTTATAGAAATAGGACAACTAAGTACTGCTTTATATTTTTCTCATTTCTTATTTATATTACCGGCAGTAAGTATATTAGAAAATACTCTTGTAGATTTAGAATTACAAAATAATGCCAAAAATATATAGGGTTAATGCTATGTATAGCTTGCTTTTTACTACAAAGTAGTGCTGTGTAGCCCCTCCGGGGCTCGTGGTATTTTTTTTTTCGAAAAAAAATACTACACACGAACGAGTAAAAAAAAAATAAAGTTTTCTTTATTTTTTTTTTATTGCTAGAGCGAGGGGCGCTAGCTCTCCGTCTCCGATTCCGTAGGAATCGGAATACGGAGAGCTTGCGCCTGGAATACTCGTTAGCAGCGTCTGCTAAGTAAGGCACTGCTTTGTAGTACTAGCAAAGATTAAGATTGTAAACGGTTTTACACGGTGATTGCAGATCATTTGAATGAGGTTCAATTCCTCCTTAATCTTTATTTTATTTAGTAGTGCTGTAGTGCTAGCACTAGCACTAGCAAGTTTGAGCAAGCTCTTGCTTGCTGATTATTTTTTTCTGTGCTTCTGTGCGAAGCATACAGAAAAAAATCAGAAGGACTATTACTCTAACTTATATAATTATTAAAGGTAAAAAAAACAATACGAGCTTGCTGATTATTTTTTTCTGTGCTTCTGTGCGAAGCATACAGAAAAAAATCAGAAGGACTATTACTAGACGAAGTCTAGCCCCCCCTCCAGAAGAATGCCTCCCGGAGGGAATATGGCTACTGACAGTTTATTATTATAGCTTGCGAGTCCATCCATATCCCTTTGGGATCAGTAGGACTACTAACTGTATGTTTTAATCCTTTATTAATTATAGATTAACTAATATTTAGAATATACAAATAAGTTACTACTACAGATGAATTTTTTTTTATTGTAGTTTTAGTACCTTAGCACGTAGTATCGCTTGCGAGCAATTTCGTTGTAGGCTTAACTATACTATAATAATTTCACTAAATAGCCACGATAGTGGTTATTTTAAAGATTGGGGCTGCTTTTCTGCTATAGCTGCTTCTTGCTTTATACCTATAAAGCAAGAAGCAGCTAAGCAAACAGAAGTAGCTGACAAAATAAATATTTGTATTTAAAATGTTTTAGAATAGTACTTTTATGGCTGCTAGCTTGCGTATTTGAACTTTTCTCCAGGTGAACGAAGTTTCTAGTAGGAGTACACTTCGTTAGAGGGAGGCGCCCCCGAAGAAGTACCCCCTCTTCGCACCGTCCCCCTCTAGTATCGCTACCTAGAATGGAGTTCCTATCCTACGGAGAGCTTGTGCCAATATATCGGCTAAGCAGAAATTCGCAAGCTAGCAAACTAGAAGTATATGCTACGTATATTGCACCACTAGTAACCATAATCGAATAATTTGATAGATCAGGCTAGATAGCTTATTACTGCTTGCGAGTCCATCCATATCCCTTTGGGATCAGGAGGACTACTAAGTAGCAGATATAATCTAACCCACGTTATCATTTTTTTTATTTAGTAATAGCTATCCCGATCCCCGACCCTCTCTCCGGGGGGAAAAAATCTTTTTACTATTCCGAGCTTTCGCGATTCGTTCCCCTAACGAAGTGTATGAATGCCACCCAGAGGGATATGGAATCGGCAGATTTTTTTTCTTCGAAGGCGCTAGCTCTTCAGCCTACCCCTCGCTATCGGGGATGGGGATGAAACGAAGTTTACTCTTCGTTCACATGAGCTCTCAGAAGGATGCCCCCTTGTTTCTTTAACCCGCTATATCCCTCCGGGATCAGCGAACAAAGTTCCCTCCTGCTTTTACTAATCCTAGAGGAGGAGCTTGCGTATACGAAGTCTCTTCGTGAAACGAATAGCGCCATATCCCTCCGGGTACGCAGGCTAAGGGTTAAAATATAATATGATTTTGTAGAACCGTTATCACATTAATTTATAGTGGGGAGCTCTAGCAAACTCGCTCGTAATTATTAATTAAAAATATTAGTTAATAACTTTTAAGTGAAAAATTATGTTCACAAAGAGTACTTTAATTATTTCCTAATTTTGTCTTTAGATAAGGAGAGTTGTTCCCACCAGCCTAATTTGACCTTAAGATCCCAAATGTCTATGGGTATGGAAAGATGATTTAATTCTACAAATGCTAAAGATATAGGTACACTATATTTAATCTTCGCTCTTTTCTCAGGATTATTAGGAACAGCTTTTTCAGTGTTAATTAGACTTGAACTTAGTGGACCTGGAGTACAATATATTTCTAATAATCAATTATATAACAGTGTAATTACAGCTCACGCTATATTAATGATATTCTTCATGGTCGACAATTGAAGACTATTTAATTTTAATTTTCAAGCTAGCACCCTTCGAATATTTTTTTCAAAGAAAAAAATTACAGAGGTCGCTCTCAATAATAACCAAAACAACACTATTACTATTACAAATAGTAATAATAATAATTCTAATAAAAATAACGATGAAGATAAAATACCACTATATACTAAAGTATATATAGAAAACCCTTTTAATAATAGAAATCTTATCTTAAAAGTATCGAAAAATCAAAAAGGTGTTTATGTTTGAGAAAGTAATGATCATGCTTATGTAGGACATTCTATCAATTTGTATAATAGAATAAGTTCTTACTTTATGCCATCTATTCTTCAAACTAAAGCACGTAGAGTGTTACGTTATTTTAATAAACACGGATTTCAAGATACAAATCTTACAATTTATATAATGGATGAGAATTCTAGCTTAGATGACGTTGTAAGCTTAGAACAGCATTTTATAGATACTTTAAAACCAAGTTTAAACGTAGATTTGGTGGCAAGCAGTTCTGGTTATCATGAACCAATGGGCCAAGAAATAAGAGATAGATTACGTAAACAAAGAGGTACTCCTGTATATATTTATAACGTAGAAGATTTTACTTTATTATATATATTTGAATCGAAACAACATATGTATGATTCAATAAGTATTCATCATAAAACTTTAAATAACTGTTTAGATGCAGGTACAGTGTATTTAGATACTTTATTTTTATCTTTGGATTTAATAGAAGAATCTGAAAATACGAATTTATTAACTCTAGAGGGAATAAAAGAGTTGGTAAATGAAAAACGTGCATTATATACAGTTAAACATCCTGCTTCTATTTCTATTTTAGCAGAATTTAAAGACGATTCAAGTAAGAATCTGGAATTTTCATCGTTAACAAGTTTAGCTAATCACTTAAAAGGAGATCGTGTAACTATTAGACAATATTTAAAAGGTGTAAAATCAGGTTATTATAGAGGAAAATGAAAATTTACATATAAAGATTAAATAGAAAGGCATGGCCGGGTAAGGCAGAAATGCTTTACTTTATTTTCACTATATGCAGGAATCCCCTTAGAGCCTTTAAAACTAGTACCGCAGACTATATGTTAGCAGTGGAATACAGTGACATTTTAAAGGATTGGGTAATCCGCGGGAAACCAAAGATAATTTTGTTATCGAGTAGGATCCTAAGAGACTACACGTGAAATATCTTAGTGTATATTTTATAATATTCAAAGATAAAGATATAGTCCGTACATATTCGAAAGATTATGAGTAAACGTATGCCTGCATTAATAGGTGGATTCGGAAATTTTCTAATGCCTTTAATGGTAGGAGGTCCTGACATGGCATTCCCTAGATTAAATAATATTAGTTTCTGATTATTACCTCCTAGTTTATTATTATTAATATTCTCTGCTTGTATTGAAGGAGGTGTGGGTACAGGTTGAACACTTTTGAAGGATAAGGTGTTGCTCTTTGGTAACTTAGAGGCAATAAAACTCTACTCGATGCGTGAAACCCTTGAAGTTTATATAGCTTATACTATTATCTACTCACTTTTAATTTTAGTAGTAATAATGTTAATAGTATTCTTAGGTTTTCTTATAAAAAACCTAAGTACAAGACAATATGCCTGGGAACTAACTAAATTAATGTTTAGAACCCATCAGAGACTAAACGTAGAGCATCCTAATGAAAATAATAATTTATTTGACCATTCTAAATCAATTAATAGATTTAAATATTACGAAAATAAAGATAATTTCCATCAATGATTAGTAGGTTTTACTGATGGTGATGGAAGTTTTTCGATTGTCAGAGTAGCTGAAAGAAAATGAACCCTATTTTTTAAATTAACTCAGAGTACTTATAATTTAAGAGCTATACATTTTATTAAAAATCAATTAGGCGTAGGTTCAATTTACGTAGATAGCGATTGTAATAAAGCAGATTTTAGGATAAGAGATAGAAAAACTATAGGTGCTACGATTTTACCTATTTTTGATAAATATCCTCTATTGACTAGTAAATACTTTTCATATTTAAAATTTAAAAAAGCATATGAAATATTAGAAAATCCCAATTTATCTACTCAAGATAAAGATAATTTATTACTAGCACTACAAAAAGAACAAATGCCTTTAGATTATATTTCTCCTGCATGAAAAACAGTAAACTATGAAGTTAATGATACAAATAAAGCTAAATCTGTTATGAGTAAATATTGACTTATAGGTTTCACTGAAGCAGAAGGAAGTTTTTATCTTGTAAATAAAGCTTCTACTCGTATTGTTCATGCCTTTGAAATAACTCAAAAATTAGATTTTATCGTTTTAAAAGCTATAGCTCATATATTGGGTATAAGTGTAAGTAGAAAAAAATTACGAGCTTCGCGCCACACAGTAGTTACTACAAATTCACGGGCTATTTCAAATATAATAGATTACTATAGTAAAACTATGAAAGGTATAAAAGCTGTAGAATTTAGAATTTGAGCTAGATCTTATGTGAAATATAAAGGTAACTATGAAAAATTAAATAGTATAAGAGAAAATATAAGAGTTTTCAGACAAATCAGGCTCCGCTCTTAATGACAAATTTAAATATAAAGATTAAGATCTAGAATGGATTAGGATGAAGGTATAGTCCAAACTATCATGAAAATGATAGAAATAACGATAGTATTTAAAAGAGTATGCTGCATATTTTATAAAATATGCCGCGACTAAATATGAGGTTATAAATACAAAAATGTTATCCCCCATTATCAGGATTACAAAGTCACAGTGGACCAAGTGTAGATCTTGCAATATTTACTTTACATTTAACAGGGGTAAGTAGTTTATTAGGATCAATAAATTTCATCACAACAATTGTGAACATGAGAACACCAGGAATAAGATTACACAAACTAGCCTTATTCGGATGAGCCGTAGTTATAACAGCAGTATTACTTTTATTATCATTACCTGTATTAGCTGGTAAAATACTGCCAGTGTTAAATTTGGCAAATTGCTGGAAACAGATATATTTATTTATTATATCTTTATTAGCAGGATGCTTATTTTATTATAAATTATTAAGTATCTTCAGAGACTATTCGCCAAAATTTGTATGTTTTAAATCTTATTTAAATATAGATCGTAAATTCTTTTCTGTAAAAAGAAAAATTCCATCATGAGGTACGCCTACTAATAATGGAGAATTTGATCCTAAATTTTCTTCGTATTTAGCTGGTATAATTGAAGGAGATGGTACTATTATAGTACCTAAAAGAGAAAGATCACTTAAAGGTGACTTATATTACCCTTCAATACAAATAGTATTCGATTCGAGAGATTTTCCTTTAGCTTTAATGTTACAATCTAAATTAAATCATGGATCTATTTCTAAAAAAAAAGGTTCTAGTGCTTATGTCTTAACAATTAATAAATTAGAAGGTATATTTCTAATAGCCAATGTTATAAACGGTTATATGAGAACTCCTAAGATTTATGCTTTACATAGATTAATTGATTGATTAAATCTAAGATTTGATTTTAATATAACCAAGAAAAATAAAGATATAAGTGATATAAATTCTAACAGTTGATTAGCAGGGTTTATAGACGCAGATGGTCATTTTTCAGTAAGAACGACTTTAGTAACGGAGCAGGCTTCGCCTACTAAATATCCAAAAATAGAATGTAAATTTGAATTATCGCAAAGACAAAATGATCATAATTATGAAAATAATTTGGAATATTTGAGTCTAATTGCGGACTTTTTATCTTCTACTGTTAAAGAAACCAGAATGAATAGGCCAAACCCTGAATATAGAGTTAGAACTACAAATGTAGATAGTAATTTTATATTAGTTCAATATCTTGAGCAATATCCTTTATTTTCTAGTAAATATTTAAACTATAAAGATTGAATAAAAGTATTGTCATATTTTAAAGCCAAAAGTCATACAAAATCTGAGTCTATTAAAGCTATAGTTGAAATTAAAGCACAAATGAATAATAAAAGAACAGAATTTAATTGAGATCATTTAAATAATTTATATAACTTATACAAATAAAACATAGTCCCAACAATATGGCGACATATTGAGTGTCTGCCTTAAACAGTTTTGTTTATGAGGTTAATTAATTAACCATGAGACCTGGTCTAGCAGGCCAAGAATATTTTTTTGGGTATTACAATGGTTCTTACAGACCGTAATTTTAATACTTCATTCTTTGAAGTAGCCGGTGGTGGAGACCCTATATTATTCCAACATCTTTTCTTAAGAGATATTTTAATTAATTATTATATTTTAGCTATTATTCCAATAATTAAAATAGCCAAAAAATCTAGCTTTTTATTTAAATTAAATTATAGTACTTCTTCAACAAGTAATTTTTGTTTAGAATCCTTTTACTCCAAATATAATGAACATTTACCTGGCAATACCTCACCCTCAAAAAAATTCTTAACTTGATTTATAGGATTTACAGAAGGTGAAGGATCTTTTATCGTAAATAATAGAGGTGATCTTTGTTTCGTTATTACACAAAGTAACCTAGATATCTATGTATTAGAATATATAAAAGAAATTTTAGGGTTTGGTAAAGTAATACCTCAATCTAAAACTACAAGTAGATATGTTACTCAAAATAAAAAAGAAATAGAATTGCTTGTTCATTTATTTAACGGTAATCTTATATTACCACGTAGAAAGGAAAAATTTGAAGAATTTGTAAAAGGATTTAATACATGAGTAACTAAAGGAAGAATTCAATTAAATACAGTTGAAATAAAACATACCTATATTTTACCTAGTTTATATAACAACTGACTTTCAGGTTTTACTGACGGAGAAGGTTGTTTTACTTGTTCAATAAATAAAGATAAAGGATTCAGTTTTAATTTTAATATTTCTCAAAAATGAGAGCAAGATGTTAAAATACTAGAACATCTCTGTTCATTATTTAATGCAGGTAAAGTATCCAAACATAGTTCTGATAATGCCTATGAATATAGAATAGGCGGATTAGAAAATTGTAGAAATGTATTTACTTATTTTAATAACTATAACTTAATAACGAAAAAATCTGCTTCATATGTAGCATGAAAAGAAGTACATGGTGATTTATTAAATAAAAATCACTTAGATCCTATAAAACGAGTTGAATTAAAAGAAAAAGCTAAATTAATTAATAAATTTAATTAAAGTATAGGGAAAAAAAGTCAAGGTTTAACGTATAAGTTATGAAACTCTCAGGACAGATGTAAAAAGATATAAGATCCGTAAGAGTAAATATTCTATATAGAATATACCTTAGATTTAGTTAGTATTTAGCGGATATTACTTGTAACTCTTAAGTATAATGCGTATATAATAAAGTATACGTTATTGTACATGTTAATAGATAACATAAGGAAAAGTTAATATAAATACTAGCAACACTAGTGTTAACGGTCAATGAATATTCTCATTCGAAGACCGTCGGTTATTTAAGTGACCGCTACAGACTGGTTCACTGGTGGGTAGCTGAAATGCTGCTTAATGTACAGTCGGTTTCTTCCGTATTTCCGATATACGCACAAGCCCATGATTATTATATCACTGGTACCTGGATTTAACAAGAGAAAAACAAGTAAGTTAAATTTGAAGAAATGGATTCTTCGGTCAAAAATGGCCCTTTAAATTCAATTTATCGCAACAAACTATAAGCGAGGAGTTCGTTTTATATTTATTAGGTACTATGCACATAAGTTGTACTTTGTTGTACACCGTTATAGTAAAAATCCTAAAAATTTACGATAATTCGCAAGTAACCAACGCGCTTAGCACGCTAGTAGGAACTTCAGAGGCCATACGTTTGTTAAACATAAAATCAATTCATAATCTTAGTAAGTCCCCTAATAGTTTAAGATTTAAACAATGACTAGCCGGATTAATAGACGGAGATGGTTGTTTTTCATTATCTAAAAAAGGTTATGCTAGTTTAGAAATTACAATGGACATTCGAGATGAGTGTGCTTTACAAGCTGTAAAAAACGTTTACGGAGGTTCAATTAAATTAAGATCAGGTGTCAGTGCACTAAGATATAGATTACATAGTAAAGAAGGTTTTCTAAATCTTATTAATGATGTAAACGGTCATATAAGAAACCCTAATAGATTGATACAATTAAATTATATTTGTGTAAAATATGATATAGTATTAAAATATCCTGAAAAGTTGACTAGAGATAATGGTTGATTATCGGGATTTTTCGATGCAGATGGGTCAATTACTATAAAGAGTACAGATGGACAATTATCTATTTCTGCAGGCCAAAAGACATCTGAGTTATTAACACCTTTAGTTGAACAGTTTGGGGGTTATGTCTACATAGATAGAGGTGGAAATGGTTCATTTAAATGATATGTGACTAAGAAAGAAGATGTACTTAACCTGATAGAATATTTTAAAAAATATCCCTCTAGATCAGCTAAAAATAATAGATTGCACTTAGTGCCTAAGATATATGAATTGAAGAGTATGAAAGCTCATACTGCGCCTTCAGGGTCTTTATTAGCTAAAAGCTGAGAGACTCTTATGGCTAAATGAAAAAATTACGGATAAATTATGTTTAAAGATATGGTCCAAACATTTTAGTGTTACACGTTACACACTAAAATGTAGCATCCCGAGGTAAAAATTATAAGCCTCATAATGTTGCTGTATGCTGGAAACACTTCGATATCAAGTTTTAAATACTCCCCTTTCAAAGATATAGTAAAAAAGTTAAAACAATGAAGTCAATCAGCAGGTAACACTTTTAAGGTTAACCTTAAAAGTGGAACCTCAGAGACTATATGCGACAATACTGAAACAATAAAAAATATTTCTATTCATGTGGCTACTCATTTAAAACCCCTAAACGATGAACAATTTGGGCATTATTTAGCTGGTTTGATAGATGGAGATGGGCATTTTAGTAGCGAAGCTACTAAACAACAATTAGTCATTGTATTTAGTTCACCTGACGTTAAATTAGCCTATTATATAAAAGAAGTAATAGGATTTGGTAATGTAAAAAAAGTTAAAGATAAAAATGCTTACTTATATATTATATCTAACAAAGAAGGTTTATTTAGAGTAATTAATTTAATTAATGGTAAATTGAGAACTTTAAATAAATTTAATCAAGTTCTTAATAATATATTAGCTTACCCTACATATGCAAAAGAAAATCTAGAATTTAAAATAAATGATTCTAATAATTTATATAATCATTGAATAGCCGGATTTTCGGATGCAGATGCTAGTTTTCAAATAAAAATTATTACTAGAGATGATAAGCCTAGACCTGAAATTAGATTAAATTACCAAGTAGTACGCTCCGCTAAAAAAGATAATCCTATATTGTTATTATTAAAGGAATTTTTTGGAGGTAATATAGGTTATAGATCAAGTCAGGGTACTTATTATTATGGATCAACTAGTTTTGGTTCAGCTAAAAAGGTGATTAATTATTTTGATCATTTTCATTTACAATCTAGTAAACATATTAATTATCTTAAATGAAGAAAAGCTTATTTACTTATACAAAAAAAAGATCATTTAACGGAAAAAGGGTTAGATAAAATAAGAAAATTCAAAATTTCTATGAATAGAAATTCAGTATAAGATAGAGTCCTAACAAAGATGTAAATCTTTGAGTATTAATTATAATAGATCTAGACATTAAGTTAAACTTCCTAATATTAGTAGGACTAACTCTATGTTTTATTTACGACTATTAAATTAATCAAAATTAATGTTATATATTAATCGTGCCAGCTTTCGGTATAATTAGTACAACTATCTCAACTAATTCAAATAAACCAATATTTGGGTACATAGGAATGGTCAATTGGCCTACGTTAATTAATAATTACGTAAAACCCCTCTATATGCTGGGAACCTCTAACATCTTAAATACTAGAAATAATAAGTATTTCAGTGAAAATTTTAAGGATATTACAATGAGCAATCAGCAGGTAAATAAATTTATATTGTTTATAAAGGAGATTACTCTCTTTATATATTTTATTTTTTATAACCTCAGAGACTACACGAGGGGAATCTTTCAATCTGAAAGATTAAGATATAGTCCAATATTTTATAAAAGTACTCGAAGATCGTTTAATAATGCAGTACCTGTAAATAAAGTATTTAAAAGAAATTACTCTATTGATAATCGTTTACATAAACTAGATCCTAATTGGGTGACAGGATTTGTAGACGCTGAGGGTTGTTTTTCTACAATAATAGAAGTATCTGAGGATCTAAAACGAAAAGTTAGAGTTTCCTTTGAAATAAATTTACACGAAAAAGATGAACAAATCTTGGTAAGTATTAAGTCTTTTTTTGGTGTAGGACAAGTATATAACAGATCAGATAAAAAAATTTCTATATACAGAGTAACTAATGTAAACTACATAAAAGATAATATAATACCTCATTTTATAGAGTACCCTCTTATGAGTAAAAAAGCTCTAGATTTTTTATTATGATCAAAGGTTATAGAAATTATTCTGAACAAAGAGCATCTAAGTGAGGAAGGATTTTTAAAAGTACTTTCTTATTATGCATATATAAACACTGGAGTGTCCAAAAAGGTTCAAAAATACTATCCTAATATTATACCTGCGGATAAACCGGATACGTTTTTACCTGAAACTTTGCATCCTCAGTGAGTATCTGGATTTGTAGCGGGGGATGGAGGGTTTTCTATTTACATTAGATCTGCTAAGGATTATGTAATCTCAGAAAAAGTATCTTGTAGATTTCACATTGCTCAACACATTAGAGACTTAGAGCTAATGAAATTATTCATAAAATTTTTTGATTGTGGTTCTGTAGGAGTAAGATCTAATAAAGCTACACCTAGATGTGACTTTTACGTACAAGATTTTTTTCTTATAGTAGAAAAAATCTTACCTCATTTTGATACTTATCCGTTATTAAATTTAAAACAGCAAGATTATCTTTGTTTTAAAGAATGTGTATCTATTATTAAGTCGAAAACCCATTTAACTCGTGAAGGTTTAAATAAAATTAAAAGTTTAAACTTAGAGATGAATTCTAATAGGTTAAAATAATACTTTATTTACGTAAAATATCGCTATGCTATGATGTCTATAGGAATACTAGGATTTATAGTATGAAGTTGTGTTATGGCTTCACCCTATAGTGATATAGGGAGTACAATTAATTTCGCTATATGCTGGAACAGTTTAGTGCTAATTAGTACCTTGTATGGTAAAAATCTAATTAGCTATACTCAATCAGCAGACAATCTGTCCCTGTATTCCTTAAAGGATAACAAACAGAGTGTCTCAGAGACTACACGCGAAACATCTTTTAAATTTTCCGCATTTCATATTTATTATAATACATTATTTAAAAATAAAGACCCTTTATCTGATGAATGATTAACTTGATTTATTGGGTTTGCAGAGGGGGATGGAGCTATTCAAACCTACGATGAGGGTAAAAGAGTTCGTTTTGTTCTTACTCAAAAAGAAAGTGATATACTTCATAAAATACAATTTAAATTTAACATAGGTGTTGTTAAACATTTTCCTCAAGGAAAGAGTGGAAAAAATAATGATTTTTATAGATGAATGGTAGATAACCCTTCACATATTTTACTTTTAGCTTTATTATTTAATGGTAATATAGCTCAAAGCCATAGAATTAAACAATTAGCTCTATGAGTTAATGCTTTAAATAATCGTTTTGGTTCTGAAACTATAAAGTTAAATAATACTCCTGTTCCAGTTACATTACAGGATGGTTGATTATCAGGGTTTACTGATGCTGAAGGATGCTTTAATGTATCTATTACAGCTAACTCTAGATATACATTAGGTCATGTTATAAAAATGCGTTATATATTAGATCAAAAAGATGGTGTTATACTAAATAAAGTATACGAATTATTTGGATTTGGTAAAGTAACATTAAGATCTGGAACTAAGGATGTTTATCGTTATACAGCTACCGGATTTAAAGCATTGCATGATGTGATAGTATACTTTAAATTATTTCCATTACAAACTAAAAAAGCTTTTTCTTTTGAAAAATGATTAATTGTTCATAACCAAGTGTATAATAAATTACATTTAACTGATGAAGGATTATCACAAGTAAGAACTCTGCAAAAACAAATTAATTTAAATAATAGTACGACAAATAAAGTAGGAGCGGCGCTAGAAAAAAAATAATTTATTATTTTTTTTTTAATCGCTACAAAGATGAAGATATAGTCCGACACTTCTTGTGAAAGAAGCATACAGAGCTAGCACCTTGTATGGGTAAATAAAAAAAATATTTATTAACGGTTTGGCATCACATGTACACAGTTGGATTAGACGTGGATAAACTTGTGTTCACGGTAAAAATCTTGCTATATGCTGGAAACTCTTGATTAAGTAGTCCACTCGTTTTTATAGCGTTAGGCACAATCTACTTATATTTAACAAGACAATCAGCAGGAAACTTTTTTTGTTTTAGTACAATGGCTAAGGCCGCTACTAAAAATACTTATAATAAATGATTTGAATTACCTAAAATATCTGAGCATGTCCCTATTCATAATAGTAATCTTAATGATGAAGAGCTTGGTTATTTTTTAGCTGGGTTAATAGAAGGTGATGGTTGATTCGGTAAGAAAGAACTACATATAGTGTTTTCCGAAAATGATTCATCTTTGGCTTACCTTATTAAAAAACGTATAGGTCACGGTAATATATATAAAATTAAAGATAAAAAAGCTGTGAGATATATTTGTAAAAATAAAGAAGGCTTATCTATTATTTTATCTTTAATTAATGGGAAATTTGTAAGTAATTATAAATATGAACAATTAATTAAACATAATTATAGTGAAGATTTTAATATTAATATATTACCTCCCTTAATGTCTTTATCTTTAGATAATTATTGATTGGCGGGTTTTACTCAAGCTGATGGATGTTTCCATATAAGTGTTGTAAAAAGTAAAACACACAAAGCTGGATATAGTATAAGATTAGAATTTTCTTTAAAGCAAAATGATGTATTACCTTTAAGATTATTATATAATGAATTAGAAATGGGTAATCTTTCTCAATATCATACAGGTGTATGATGTTATAAAAGTACAGGATATAAAACTGCAGCTCATTTAATTAATTACTTTGATAAATATAATATTTTTGCTGGTAAATATGTAGATTATATTAAATTTAGAAAAGTTTATATTATGATAACAGAGGGTAAACATTTAGAAGAGAAAGGTATCAAAAAAATTAAAAGTATTTCATCAAAAGGATCCTCAGAGACAAGCACGCAAGAAATTTAACATATTACGTTAAATTAAGATACTGTCCAAATTACTAAGTTCGACAAGAGCTTACTTTACAGCAGCTACATTAATAATAGCTGTACCTACAGGTATAAAAATATTCTCATGATTAGCTACTTGCTATGGAGGATCTATAAAAATGACACCTTCTATGTTATTCTCATTAGGTTTTGTATTTATGTTTACAATAGGAGGGTTAATAAAAAACCACTTAGCTCTCCCTTTAAAGATCGCTATATGCTGGGAACTTCTGACAATTATACTACTAGAATTATATTCAGTGACAATGTATAATTTTGAACAATCAGCAGGGAACCTACGGGTATTTAATGCTTTAGTAGGACCCTTAGAGACTACACGCGATCCTCGTAATATATTTACGAGAAGATATAGTCCGTGAAATAAAAATGCATTAATAGGCTCCGCCTCTTCATTTAGTAACAATAGTTTTAATTCAAAAACTATTTATAGCTTACGTAACCATTACTCAACTTCTAGTAAAGAAGATAATACAAAAAATTTCGTAGCTTTAGCTGTATTCCCGCCGAAGGCGGGATACACTTCGTTAGTAGCACCACTAAAGATATATTCTCAATTTAAAGAGGATAGATCTTCTATTTTAAAAGAACAAAAAGATAAATCAGGGATTTACTGTTTAATAAATAACATAAACGGGCATTCTTATATAGGTAGTTCTATTAACTTAGCTTCTAGAATGAAAAATTATCTTAACAATACTTTCTTAAAAAGTAGACAAAATGCTAATATGCCCATTGTAAAAGCTTTACTTAAGTATGGTCAATCTAACTTTACTTTACTAATAGTGGAGTATGTAGAACCCCAGGTTTTAACTGTTAGAGAGACTTATTTTATAACATCTATATTGCCTTATTATAATGTATTAAAGCAAGGTTATTCTTCTTTAGGATATAAGCATACAGAAGAAACTAAACAATTATTATCAGAATTGGCTAGTAATAGAGTACATAGTGATACAACTAAAGGTTTAATAGCTAAAGCTTTAACAGGTGAAAATAACCCTTTTTATAATAAAAGTCATTCTATGGAAAGTAAAGTAAGAATGATAGAAGCTAAATCAGCTTATCCTGTTTATATTTATGATTCCTTTAAAAATTTATTGGTTATTTTCCCTTCCGTTTCATCTTTAGCTCATTTAATTAAATCTAATCACTCTACTATTGTTGAGGCTATAAGAGAGCAAACTATATTTAGAGGTGAATGATATTTTACCAATATACCTTATAATATAAGTGATAATCCTTTAATATCTAATTGAACACATAAAGAATGTAAAGAATTAATATTAGATATTAATAATATGAGTCATATTAGAAAAGGAATATTTGTGTACGATACTAATAAAAATTTCATACGTAAGTATGAAGGAGTAACGGATGCACAAAGAGACTTAAATATTAGTCATAGTACAATTAAAAAATATGCTAAAATAGGGGGTTGTTATAATGGTTACATATTTAGTTATGAAAGATTAAATGATTAATGTATTTTATTCGGTTAAAAATTATAAATAGACCCATTAGGGGATCACTGACCTAATGAAACGACAGTGAGTGGTATATTACTATTTTTGGTTTCATTTATTTTATTAAATAAAAATATACTTAATGCTTTGGATAGATTAAGGGCTTCGCCTACTAACAAGGCCTTGAAAATATACGAAAATTTCTATAAAGATAGAAAAGATTTATATAAAGAGTTTAAAGAAGATAAAACAGGATATATTTACATGATAGTTAATAAATTGAATGGTAAATGTTATGTAGGAAGCTCAAGATCAATTAAAACTAGACTATATAACTATTTTAATTTGGCCTTGGCTGCTGCACAAAAAGGAAGACCTATTTCAAGTGCTATTATAAAATACGGGCTTGTTAATTTTGCTTTCATTGTTTTAGAGAAAGTAGATTTAAATGTACATAACTTAGAAGAAAGAGAAACTTTTTGGTAGTCCGTAGGACTCAGCACGCTCTCAATTAATTAAACCTGAATATAATGCAGTGAAGGAAGCAGCTAGAAATATAGGCGTCCCACATCTGCAATACACTAAGTTAAGAATTTCAAAGAGTAGATCTTCAGCCTCTGTATATATTTACGATGAATTTAAAACACTGTTAGTTATAGTTCCTTCTTTAAGATCACTTGCAGTACAATTAGGAAGTTCTTCTATTAGTATAGCTTTAAAGAGAGCTATGGCAGATAAATCTTTATTTAGATCTTCTTGATATATATCCAATCAACTCTTTAATGAAAACGATAAACCTTTAATGGAGGTTGATTCTATTGAGTATATGAGTTTAATAGAAAAAATGAAGAGTCAAAAACATATTAGAAAAGCCATCTTTGTATTTAAAGATGGAGAATTTCATCCTTCGGCAAAAAATATGATGGAATACTGGCTGCAGCAAAAGCTTTAAATATTTCTCATGATACAATAAGATCTAATATTGAAAAAAAATACTACGTACAATGGGTACTTATTTAGTTACCATAGAAGTAACTAATATAATTAAATCGAACACATACACGTGAGTGGTGTTGTGTTAGCTAATGCTTCACTTGATATAGCCTTCCACGATACTTATTATGTAGTTGCTCAAATGGGCCTGAATGGTATATCTTCTTTTAAGTGCTATTTTGCAACTGACTATATGCTGGAAACTGTATTATTTGCATATTGTTTACTATTTATTTATACGGCTTATCTTTATAAATTAGATGTTAGTAAGAATATTTTTCTTTTAAATAGTCAAAATAACAATATAGCAATAAGTTCTGAACTTATGAATACACAATCAGCAGAAAACTGAAAAGGATTCTCAGAGACTATACGTCAGTTACCTGATACTGAAGATTATAAATTTTGAAATTGATTTGCCGGTATAATAGATGGGGATGGAAATTTTGATATTAGAACAAATTCTACTAATAAACAAAGAGTTCTTAAACAAATCAGAATAAAATTACATAATAGAGATATTAGAATTTTAACACACATACAAAATTATTTACATATAGGTAGAATTAGAGCAGATAAAAATAAACCTTATTCAATATATATAGTATCTACAAAAGAAGAGATGAAATATATTTTAGAACATATTAATGGATTAATCAGACTTAAAGTACCAGGTTTTAAAGAAGCTTGTGCTTTATACAATCTAGATTATATTGAAGCTGATTATAATATAAAATTATATGATCCTTATTATGCAGGTTTAATAGATACTGACGGTTCTATAGTATTTAATTATGCTGGAAATAGAATAGAATGTAATTTGGAATTTGAATATAATGAATATTCTTCCAAGTTAAATTTTGATAATACTCTATTAAATTCTAAACCTACTATTATTAAACGTAAAAGATCAAACTCCTTATCCCAAAGGGATCAGCGCGCTTCGCTAGAAAAAGAATTCTCATCTATAACCTTTAAATTTCAAAATGTTAATAATATGTTATTTATATATGATTACTTTATGCATAATAGATTATATTCTGATATTAAATTTTACAGAGTAAGTAAAATTAAACCTTTCATAGAAATTAGGGGATATAAAACATCACCTAAAGGTAGTATAGAACATAAAATATACTCAGATTTCATGATTAATTGAATTAAATATAATAACCCTTTATGATATAAAGTACCTTTTGTTACCAAACATTTGGGGGTTAGCCCTAGTCCATCCATATCCCTTAGGGATCAGGAGGACGAGCAAGCTCCTGAAAATAAATAACATATTAATTACAGGTAAAGATATAGTCCACAATTTTATTAAATACTAAAAATAGCATTTCCACTACGTATTAAGTATGGGAGCTGTATTCGCAATGTTTGCTGGTTGATACTTCTGAATACCTAAAATATTAGGTTTAAATTATAACTTAAATTTAGCTAAAGTTCAATTCTGACTTTTATTCATAGGGGTTTTTCTAAAGGGAAGTACTTTTGTAATGAAGGATAGATTACATAGATGATTTTCTACAAAGCGTAGAAATTCTCAGTTTGATCCTAAAGAGTTTGAATTATTTTTTGAAAATGTTAACAAAGAAAAAAGAAATATATATAAAGAATTAAGAAAAAAATCAGGTGTTTATTTGTTTATAAATAACATTACTAATGATTTATATATAGGTAGTAGCACAAATTTAACTAGCAGAATGGTTAGTTATTATTACTATACTAACTCACAAAAACCATCTAAGTTAGTTATAATTAGAGCTATGAAAAAATATGGTTTAGATAATTTTTCTTTGGCAATTATAGAATTATGTGAAAAAGATCTTTGTTTAATATTAGAACAAAAATGAATTGATCATTATACACCTAAATATAATGTTTTAACTGTAGTATTCCCGGAGGGAATCGGCAATTCATTAGTAGCTTGCGCACACAAACATAGTATCGACACAATTACTAAATTAAAAGAAAAACTAAGCAAAGAGAATCATCCTAAGTTTGGTAGTGTGACTTCAACTGAGACAAAGAAAGCTATTAGTGACAGTATAAAGTATTTTTATACAGAAAATAGCCATCCAAGTAAAGGATTGAAAGGTTCATTAGCTCCTCAATATGGTATAGGAGGTAAATTCGTCTATTGTTATAATAGACAAGGTGAAGAATTGATTTTCCCTTCCATAAATGGAGCTAGACAACACTTCAAAGTTAGATGAACTCTTGTAAAAAATAATATGGATAAAAATGAATGAATAACTCTTAATGGTGAAGATTGATTAATACAATCTATCCCTAAACAAAATTAATTTGATTAGCCCCTCCCAATCCTTCTATATGCTGGAAACTCTCATAAAGCTTAAGTACTTATTAAATAAGTAAAAATCTTAAGTGTATCTAGACAATCAGCAGGAAACCAAAGTAACAACACATGTTATTAGTAGGATCCTCAGAGACTTCACGAAGGAGGTTATTTTAATTAATTAAAATAATCAATATATAGTCCACACAACATGTAATCTTACATTCTTCCCTCAACATTTCTTAGGTTTACAAGGAATGCCTAGAAGAATTAGTGATTATCCTGATGCTTTTGCAGGTTGAAATTTAATAAGTAGTATAGGTTCTATAGTAAGTGTAATAGCTGCATGATTATTCTTATATATTGTATATTCACAATTAGTAGAAGGAAAAGTGGCTTCTAGAAATCCTTGATTAACTCCAGGATTCTACACAGACGTATTACAAGCTAATTTAAATAGAAGCTACACTAGTTTAGAGTGAGGATTATCAAGCCCACCAAAACCTCATGCATTTGTAAGTCTACCTTTACAAAGCTAAAATCAGTACGTAGTACGCCGTACGCCTATTTATATCTAGCTTTTCATAACAAAGTAGTAACCATATTCCCGGCGAATATCCCCACTTCGTCGGGATTAGACGAATAAAAAAAAATATATTTTTTTAGAGCGGACTTCGTTCGCGCCGCCAGACGAAGTCTAGCGCCATATTCCCTCCGGGAATTCGGGAATTAGGGGGAGGCTAGCGAAGTTAGCCTCCCTGCCTACTCGCTGGGTATATTAACGCTACATAGTACGTATAATATTCCTAGCTTTATATAGCTTGCTAATTAGTTGTATAGCCTGCTTTTCGTATTACCTAATTCCCGAATTCCCGAATTAGGATACACTTCGTTAGGGGTACACTTCGTTAGGGAATCGGGCAAGGCCGATTCCTCGTATACATGAAAAGCTAGATTTAAGTCTCATTAGCTCAATGGCAGAGCAGAATACTTCTAATATTTAGATCTTAGTTCGAGTCTAAGATGAGATAGGTATAGAGAAATCTATATTATAAAGATAATAAGTAGTCTATTAAATCAATAAAGAAAATTTTTTTATCGGCTATTTTTGCTTCTAGATCATAATATTTAATATCTAGCTTAGCTGGCTTAGCTAAAGCTATAAAGCTAAAGCACGAATTATAGAAGGAGGGTACGACTTCGTATAAATAGGAGTACGCTTAGATATAAAAAAAAATAGCCAGCTAAAGCTACTCTTTTGTGTGCGCGTAGGCTGGGACTATTCGTGGAGAGCATCTTCGCCCTCGAGTAAGGGGTCGGTAGTCCTACGGACCAGCAAGCTCGATTCGTTCCACGGAAGAATGCCACCCTATTTTTTTTTACTAGTATTCCCTCCTGATCCCTAGCTTGCGTAGCAAGCTCGGGATATGGATGGGAGAGACTTCGTCTACGCAAGCTCGCCTAGAACAAAGTTCCTCCTTGCCATAAACTAAACGTATTAGATTATTCTATAAATAGTTTAATATATAGTATATAAGAGCTAGCTAGAACGAAGTCCGCTCTTATATACTTTTTATTTACCTACGAGTGACGCGTTGTGCACGTATTATAATTAAATTACAACAATAAAAAATATGAAGGCAAAAGCCCTAAAATTAATTAATCTTTTAACATATAAAGATATAGATATACCTAGACCTCATGTCTTTGTGAATCTTCCGTTAAAAAGTACGGTTTCACCGGTAGAGCTTACAGATATAACTTTAAAGATTAATGAACTATTACCTCAACTTTCTGATTTTATAAGTCAATTTCACAGTATCATCTTGACTAATAATATAAATGTTATAACAGATGCAGGCGGTAATATGTCATTAGATGTTCCTGGTACTATGTCGGACACTGATGCAGATAAATTTAGTAGAAGAATAAGTATTATTGATCGTTTAATAACAACACGTGGTCAAGAAATAAATGATTTATTACAGAAAGGATTAGAAATAGAAGGTAAATTAAAGAAAGAAAATGTTAACTATACTTCGCAAATATTAGATAAAGTCAATGAATTTAAGAGATTAAATGCTTCTTATAAACATTAATAGCTCTAACTTTAGCTTTATTCTTCTGTTATTTATCTAGTAGACGAAGTCTAGAGCTACGCCCTAGACTATTCCATCCTTCGGAGGAATTAGCAAGCTCTAGACTTCGTCTACTCCTCCCCCTAATTCCCGAATTCCCGAATTCCCTAATTCCCTATTCCCTATTCCCGGCAGCTACGCAGCCGGGAATAGGGAATCGGGAATCGGGAATGGGGAATCGGGAATCGGGAATATGGCTACTGCTTCGTACACTAATTTAGTATTATTAATATTATAAGATTAAACAAAACAAAATAAAACATAGCTAGCTTACTATATTTATGCTTAGCTTATTTCTAGTTTGATATTTCAGAGCTCGCGCCCCCCCCTTCGGCGGGATCAGAAATTAGCAAGCTCTATTTAGGGACGAGCATGCGCCGTATTTTCGAGCTTGCGGATCCCGAGCTTCGCCCCCGGAGGGAGAGACTTCGTCTACAGCAAGCTCGGGATATGGATATGAAAATCGCCAACGGCGCTAGCTCGCAATCTAGAAAAATTTTTAGTGGTTTCTGACTCCTAATCCCGGAGGGATATTGAGCCGGAATTAGGGGAGGGGTAATATTCGTTACACGGAGAGACTTCGTCTACGCAAGCTCTAAAATAAATAACTTTATTTTAGAGCTTGCGGATCCCTGCGTAGCTGGGATATTACTCCTTCCTGCCTCCTACTAGCTATAGAAATCAGCCTAGTGAGTTAGCACACATTAACAAAGAAAGATGTAGTGCTTCCTTCGGAGCACTAGCAAATAAAAAAAAAATGAATTATTCTCCTACTATTATTTCAATAATTGAAAATATAATATTAATGTTACCCGCTTTATTAGTGGTAGCTTATGTAACTGTAGCGGAAAGAAAAACTATGGCAAGTATGCAAAGAAGACTTGGTCCTAACGCAGTAGGATTAAAACCCGTTTAGTCCCCCTTATTTTTAACTAAATTAAGGTAAACAGAGGATGAATTTCAAGAAAAGCTGTTAAGCTAACTTGAAGCGAAGCTTATTATTACTAATAAGAACGTTCAACGACTAAAGAGTATTTTTATATAAATACTTCAGTATTCTCCTTCTAATTTAATTTGTAATAGTATGACAGAAATACGAGCTTGCTAATCCCGCAGGGATACTCATTATAAAAAAAAATTAGAAGAAAACATAGTCTGAACCATCTTGTGAGAGATGGATTAAGAGTAAAATCTTTATAACACAATTGATTACGGTCTTTTACAGGCATTTGCAGATGCTTTAAAATTAATCTTAAAAGAATATGTAGCTCCTACACAAGCTAATTTAATACTATTTTTCTTAGGACCTATAGTGACATTAATATTTGCTTTATTAGGTTATGCAGTTATTCCTTACGGTCCTGGACTATCATTAGGGGATATGGAATTAGGAATATTGTATATGTTAGCTGTTTCAGGTTTAGCTACTTATGGAATTTTATTAGCCGGGTGAAGTGCTAATAGTAAGTATGCTTTCTTAGGATCTTTAAGAAGTACAGCTCAATTAATTAGTTATGAATTAGTGTTAAGTTCTGTATTATTAATAATAATAATGATAACAAATAGCTTAAATTTAAATATAAATGTACAATTCCAAAAAATAGTATGATTAGCTTTACCTCTATTCTGTATATTAATAATATTCTTTATAGGTTCTGTGGCAGAGACTAATCGTGCACCATTTGATTTAGCAGAGGCTATTTAACCAGATTTGGCCTCTTTAAAGATCACAAATTGCTGGAATTTCTTAATTAAGAGAATCAGCAGGTAATCAACTTAAGTTGAATCTTCAGAGACTAGATGTGATCATTTAATATCGAGCAAGCTCGATATTAAATAAGGTATAGTCCAGACTTATATGAAAATATAAGATTAATAAATTCAAAATTATTACCCTCTAGAGTTAAATCTCCGGAGGCAATATGTATGTGTAACTACACTAATAAATATTTATTTTCTAGCCAGCAAGGCGGAACCCTTAAAATAACCAAAAGATTTTACTCAGACGCAAGTTCGCCTTCAATTAATATACCAACAGTAAACCCTACCCCTGTACTAGTTATAAGAACCTTGCACGATAAAGGTTACGTAGATTCTTATAAAGAAATTCTAAAGAATAAGGGGGGTATTTACTCCTTTATTAATACTGTTAATGGTAAACAATATATTGGAAGCGCTAAAGATTTTTATATTAGACTTAATGAACATTTAAACAATAAAAAGTCGAATTTAAGAGCTTGCTGAGTCCGAAGGACTATACAAAAAGCTTTTGACAAATATGGATTAGATAAGTTCAATTGAATTATTTATGAATATTTTAGCTATGAGACTAAAATATTAAGTAATGAAAGTTTAACTGAATTAGGGGCTTCGCCTACTAGTTACATAAAAGCGTTGGATTTTTCTACTCTTTATAATATGAAAAGAGAAGCTTCAAGTATGTTAGGTTATAAACATACGGATGAGGCTATACAGAAAATGATTGAACGCTATAAAGATAAAACTAATCATCCTATGTTTGGTAAAAGTCATAGCAAAAAAGTATTAGAATTAATAAGTAAACCCGGTGAGTTAAATCCTATGTTTGGTAGAATACATAGTGATGAAACTAAAAAATTAATGGCAAAAAAAAGAAATAAATATTCAAATGGTGTAGGAATCTTCGATTTAGAAGATAATCTAATCAAAAAATTTGATAATAATGTAGAATTAGCTAATTATTTAAATATATCTAAAGTAACTGTAGTAGTCCTACGGACTCAGCAAGCTATGTATTTAAATAATGAACTAATCTATAAAAACATGTACATATTTAAACCTATAAATTAATAATTTTGAGTATAAGGAATCTGAATTGGTAAGTGGATTTATGACAGAACACGCTGCAGTAATATTTGTCTTTTTCTTCTTAGCTGAATATGCTAGTATTGTATTAATGTGTATATTTACTAGTATTTTATTTTTAGGTGGTTATTTATTAGAATTTGACATTGTATATTGATTTGACTTATTAAATTATATATATGCATATATTTTCGATATAAACTGAATTACATCTTTAGAATATTTTAAATTAAGAGGAATTTTGACTAGTTCTTCTGTAGATGGCTTTTTACATAGTATAACTTTAGGTATAAAAAGCTCAATAATGGTATTTATATTTATCTGGGTAAGAGCTTCATTCCCTAGAATACGTTTTGACCAGTTAATGTCATTCTGTTGAACTGTGTTATTACCTATTTTATTTGCTTTTATAATATTAATTCCTTGTTTATTATATATATTCGGAATAACTGTAGTAAATGTGAACATGTTTTAGTAATTTTAGTAATTTTAGAGCCTGCTGATTCCCGCCTTCGGCGGGAATAACGTAGAAAAAAATACTGCATAGTCCTCCGGACTCAAGAAGAATATAGTCCTCCGGACTCAGCAAACACATAGAGTTAATCCATATTCCCGATTCCCGGCGTAGCCTCCCACTGGGTGGCATTCTTCAGGGGGGGGCGAAGCTCGGGAATATGGATGGTATTATATATAAGCGTTCTACCAATATTATTGTTTGCTAGGCTATTCCCGATTCCCGATCCCATATTCCCGAGCTTCGCCCCCTAGTCCTACGGACCAGCAAGCTCGGGGGGCGAAGCTCGGGAATATGGATAAGTGCATAGCAGCAAGCTAAGGCAGGAATAGTGGAGGTAGAACAAGCAGCTACTGCTGTATTAACTCTTTATGATAAAGAGTATCAATAGCATACTCTTTATCATAAAGGCCATGAGACACATGTATATAGGCGGACATAGTAAATTATTTGAAGAGCAATAAATATCAATCTTCAACATATGTTATTATCCTCGTTAATTATTACACCTCTACTAGGGACAATGGTTGTAGCTAGTTCAGGATCATATAAAAATTCAGAGTTATTTACTAAAACGATTGCGCTTACTACTAGTGTTATAAATTTAATTATATCATTAGTTATGTTTATTTTATTTAATAACAGTACTAATCAATTTCAATTTGTACAAGAACACTACAATGTACAACTATTCGACATTTACTTGGGTGTAGATGGTATCTCTATATATTTTATATTATTGACTACAATAATAATGCCTATAGCATTATTATCTAATTGAGATTCTATAAAAGAAAATGTAAAATCTTATTTAATAATTATGTTATTATTAGAAACATTATTATTAGCAGTTTTTATGAGCTTAGACATAATGTCATTCTATATATTCTTTGAATCTATATTACCTCCTTTATTTATATTAATAGGTTTATATGGATCAGATAATAAAGTAAGTGCGAGCTACTATTTATTTTTATATACGCTGTGAGGTTCTTTGTTTTTACTACTGTCGATTTTAAGTACATCTTCTATAATGGGTAGTACAGATTTTGATACTTTATTTAAACTAAATTTTGAATATAAAACTCAAATATTCTTATTTATAGGAATATTTATATCATTTGCTGTAAAAACTCCTACAATATTTTTAAACAATTGATTATTAAAAGCTCACGTTGAATCTCCTTTAGGTGGAAGTATTGTATTAGCCGCAATAGTATTAAAATTAAGTCTATACGGTGTATTTAGATTAATATTACCTATATTACCTAAAGCTTCTTTAGATTATACTTTTGTTGTATTTACTATAGCGGTAATTACAATTATATATGCTAGTTTTAGTACACTAAGAACAACAGATGTAAAAGAACTAATAGCATATAGTTCAGTCTGTCACGCTTCAGTTTATTTAATAGGAGTATTTAGTAATACTATGCAAGGATTAGAAGGAAGTGTGATATTAGGTTTAGCCCATGGGTTTGTGTCAAGTGGTTTATTTATATGTGCAGGTGGAATATTATACGATAGAACAGGTACTAGACTTATATATTTTTATAGAGGAATTACTCAATTAATGCCTATATTTGCTATATTATTCTTTATATTAGCTTTAGGTAATTGTGGTGCTCCATTAACTTTAAATTTTGTAGGTGAATTTATGTCACTTTATAGTATAATAGAAAGATTACCTGTATTAGGTGTTTTCGCTTGTTCTTCTGTAGTATTTTCTGCAGCCTACACTATATATATGTTTAATAGAATATCTTTCGGAGGTTCTTTCACTAGATTTATAGAAGAAAGTATATACGATGTAAATAAAAGAGAATTTATTTTATTATTTATATTAGTATTATTTACAGTTGTATTGGGTGTATATCCTTCTTTAATTTTAAACGTATTAGATTATTCTATGAATAGTTTAATATATAGTATATAAGGTTAGCTTTAGCAAACCTATAGCCAAGCTAGCTAGAACGAAGTCCGCTCTTATATACTTTTTATTTACCTACGAGTGACGCGTTGTGCACGTATTATAATTATCATAATCAAAATTAATATGCCACAATTAGTACCTTTTTATTATATGAATGAAGTAGTATTTGCTTTTGCTATAATAGTATTTATTCTATACGTATTATCTAAATACATATTACCAAGAATAGTGCGTTTATTCTTATCACGTATGTTTATTAATAAAATATAATATATATTAAGGGGAGGAGGGCGCTAGCTCTTCATAGAAGGCTATACATATCTCGCTCTTAGCTAGCTTACAGCTAAAGCTAAAAGCTAGCAAGCTCATACCTATTTTGCCAATATTTAGCTTTTTAAAGATTTATATATTATAGTAGTAATAATACTACTAGATGTTTTCTATAGAAAAACAAAATTTATTCTTTGCGCAAGCTAAAGAAATAAGAAGTCCTTTAGATCAATTTGAAATAAGAGACATATTAAATTTAGAAGTTTTAGGTGGTAACTTACATCTATCTTTAACTAACATAGGATTATATTTAACAATAGGAGCTTTAATTATATTAGTTTTAAGTATAGTTTCAACTAACTATAATAAATTAGTTAGTAATAACTGATCAATAGCTCAAGAATCATTATACGTAACTATACATAATATAGTTACAAATCAAATAAACCCTAAAAATGGTCAAATTTATTTCCCATTTATATATACTTTATTTATATTTATATTAATAAATAATTTAATGGGTATGGTTAACAGGAGCCTTTATATTTTATCATTATTTATCTCAAACATGTTTGAAGTATCAGGATTACATAGTAAACCTATATTTCAAGTACAATCATATTCTTCTCTTAACTCTGACTCTCAGCCAGATACACAAATAAACATATCTAAGGATAGTCCTAGATATAGTTTTAACAATAAAAACACCTTCTACCTTAATCCTGATTATCTTACAGGGTTTGTATATGGAGAAGGTTGTTTCTCGCTTTCTATATTTAAAAAAGACAGAAGCTTAACTGGTTGACAAGTTAAGTCTATCTTTAGTATATCTTTACATAATAAAGATATTAAATTATTAGAAGCTATTCAAAGAACTTTTAAAACAGGAAAGATCTATAAACATGGAGTTGATTCTATGCAATATCGTGTAAGTTCTTTAAAGAATTTACAAATAATCACAGATCATTTTGATAGTTATCCTTTAATATCTCAAAAGAGAGCTGATTATCTTTTATTTAAGCAAGCTATAGCTATAATAAAGAATAAAGAGCATTTATCTCTAAAGGGTATATTGAAGTTAGTAGGAATTAAAGCTTCATTAAACTGAGGTCTATCAGATAAGTTTAAAGAGAGTTTCCCTACTGCAAAAGCAGTAGTGAGACCTTCAGTAAGATATAACACTTTAAATGTTAAGATTAAAAACTTAAATTGAATTAGAGGATTTATAGACGCTGAAGGAAGTTTCCAAGTTATAACTCAAAATAATAGAAATGTTAGTTTAAGATTTTCATTGACTCAACATATTAAAGATGAAGAGTTGTTAAAGGATATAACTACTTATCTAAACTGTGGTAGATATTACAAATCACCAGGACGTGATGAAGGTCAATACTTAGTAACAATCTTTTCAGATATAAATGATAAGCTAATACCTTTCTTAAACGAATATCCATTATTAGGTATTAAACAATATGATTACTTAGATTTTGCACAAATAGCCGAACTAATAAAATCTAAAGCCCATTTAACGGATGAAGGATTAGAAAAGATAAAGTTAATTCAAAGTAATATGAATAGAAAGAGAATAACAATAGAAGAATAGATAAATGTTTAGATAATTCTAATATCATAGATAAATAATAATAATAATAAAATATAATAAATTTCACTATATGCTGGAAACTTCTAATGCCTTTAGGTACCAATACTGGTGAAAATCTTAAAGGATGAAACAATGAACTATCAGCAGGAAACCAAAATAACAAGCGATAAAAAAAAATAGGCGTATCCCCACTTCGTCGGGATAGACGAAGTCTCAGCAGGCTAGGCAAAGCTGCTCTATTTATTTTTTTTTTCTGCCTCGTTATGAGTAGGATCCTCAGAGACTACGTGTGAAAGATCACTTAACACAGTTTTAAAATAACAACTAAGTGATTAAGATATAGTCCACCGCGGTAAGTCTATAAGACTTACTGTATTGTCCATACAGCTTTGCTTCTACAGCCCATTTTGCGTTAACATTTGCTCTTAGTTTCACAATAGTATTAGGTGCAACTATATTAGGATTCCAAAAACATGGTTTAAAATTCTTTTCTTTATTAGTACCTGCTGGTTGTCCTTTAGCACTTTTACCTTTATTAGTGACTATCGAGTTCATATCATATCTAGCGAGAAACGTTTCATTAGGTCTTAGATTAGCCGCGAATATCACTGCGGGACATATGCTATTAAGCATCTTGAGTGGGTTTGTTTATAATATAATGAATTCAGGATTTATCTTCTTTATTTTAGGATTAATACCTTTATTATTTATTATAGCATTCTCAGGTCTTGAATTAGCTATAGCCTTTATCCAAGCGCAAGTGTTCGTGGTATTATCAAGTTCTTATATAAAAGACGGATTAGATTTACATTAAGCTGTACGAGTTTAGTATAAGAAAAATATCAATGTATTTAGCATAGCAGTTTATTAAATTAAATTGTGAGGGTGGGATGGATTTGTTACTTCGTAACAAGGGGCATAAATATAAAATATCATCTTTAAAGGTGTAAATACCTTGCCAGAAATGTATCTTTAGGTCTTAGATTAGCAGCTGGTCACATGTTATTAAGCATATTAAGTGGTTTTGTTTATAATATAATGAATTCTGGTTTTATATTCTTCATTTTAGGATTAATACCTTTATTATTTATTATAGCCTTTTCAGGTTTAGAGTTAGCAATAGCCTTCATCCAGGCGCAGGTGTTCGTGGTACTATCTAGTTCTTATATAAAAGACGGATTAGATTTACATTAATATTTGTAGCGATAGACGAAGTCTCTCCCTATCCGAAGGATATGCTGGCTAGGCTGATTTCGAAGAAATATGCCTATATAAAAAAAAAGATAAAAATTTAGTATTTTCGAGCTTGCGCTAGGCTTGCGTACCGAAGGATATGAAAATCTGCAAGCAAGCTCTTACGAGCTTGCTGATTCCCGGCTACGTCGGGAATAGGAAATCGCGCAAGCTCTTCCGATTCCCGCTGGGAATAGGAAATCGCGCTAGCTCGAGACTTCGTCTACCGTAGGGTGAGACTTCGTCTACGCAAGCTCTCTATAAAAAAAAAATATATTTTTTTTTTTACTCGTTCGCCCCCTCCGAAAATACCAGAGGAGGGAACTTCGTTCGGGCTAAAAATATCGAAGAAAGAGTAGGCAGGAGTTCCAAAAGCTCCACTAGACTATTCCTACGAATATTTTTAGTAGTCCTACGGACTCAGCAAGCTAGAGCTTGCTAGTACTAATCCGGCTCCGCCGGATATGTACTACGAAAAAAATCCAGCAATAAAAAAAATAAAGAACTTTATTTTTTTTATTTTTACTAGACTTCGTCTACTCGCCCCCCAGGGGCTATTCGTTATTAGTACTAAGTGTTTATATTGAGGAAAGTTATAAGAACAATAACAATTTATCCTGAAGGCGCTATTCGTTTCAGGAATTAGCACCCAGGAAATTAATAAAAGTTATATGATGTATAGGAAGAAAATAATACAAAATTATTTATATAATTTATATGAAAAACCGCGAGCAACTAGCATTTTATAGAAAATTATCTGTTTTAGTAAAATTCACAGTAAATAGCTTATATGTTTTTACCTTAGTCAATGGATTTAGATCCATTAGTGATATATGAATAGTTCTATATCCGAAAAAAAAGTAAAAGTAAAAGTTGAGTTTGGTGATGGCTCTGATTGAATGCTGTCCAAGTGCTTGACACATGCTAATCGTACGTTTTAATTGATAAATTAAAAAGTGGTGTACAGGTGAGTATAATGATATTCTTCGCCGGCCTTAAAGTGGAGGTAAATCCTTCATAATAAATAAAGGAAACATATAATAAAAAAAAATTAGGGTATAGACAAGGACAAGTGTTGAGGGGGGGAAACCCTCAGCAAGTTGACTCCCTTATATATTTTTTTTTGCTCTTTTTTTTCTGCTTTAAGAGGATAATAAATATCTTCGAGATAGGTAGTAGTTAAGGTGATGACTTAACTAGCCTTAAACTCTCGTAGTCGAATCTGAAAGGTTGATCGACCACATTGGGTCTGAAAAAACCCCAATGCAAGTTAGTACAGCAGTGAGGAATCTTGGTCAATGGCCTAACGGCTGAACTGGCAACTTGGAGAAGTGGCAAGTCTTCCAGTATGGGGAGCAAACAGCTATGGGTCAAGCCCGATACCTTTAAGAGAAGTCTTATTGTGAGGGCGAGTTGTATAACACCATAGGGCTGGCCGTCCCATATGAAAAGATTTTATTAGAATTGAATGAAACTTTGTTTATATATTGATAATGACAGTATATATATCGTGTCTTGACTAATTGCGTGCCAGCAGTCGCGGTAATACGTAAGAGACTAGTGTTATTCATCTTAATTAGGTTTAAAGGGTACCCAGACGGTCTATATAGCTTATAAAATGTTAGTATAAGACTAGAGTTTTATGTAAGAGGGCAGTACTTGAGGAGGAGAGATGAAATTTCGTGATACCAAAGGGACTCTGTAAAGGCGAAGGCAGCCCTCTATGTAAAAACTGACGTTGAAGGACGAAGGCACAGAGAACAAACAGGATTAGATACCCAAGTAGTCTTTGCAGTAAATGATGAATGCCATAGGTTAGATCTATATTTCTATTATAATAATACATTTCTATTATTTATTATAAAACGCATTCCTTATATAGCTTCGCGCTATAATATATTTTATATATAGTGCAGCAGAAATTTTTGTATCTGGTCTATAAATGAAAGTGTAAGCATTTCACCTCAAGAGTAATGTGGCAACGCAGGAACTGAAATCACTAGACCGTTTCTGACACCAGTAGTGAAGTATGTTGTTTAATTCGATGATCCACGAAAAACCTTACCACAATTTGAATAATTTTATTACAGGAGTTGCACGGCTGTTTCCAGTTAATGTTGTGAAACTGTGGTTTCCATGAAATTAACGTAATCCCTGGCTTTATTTTTTTTATTTACGATAAAGCATTCAGTCCTGGAAATTTGGAAAGAAAAAGGGGACAAAGACAAGTCATCATGGCCTTGATATTGTGGGCTATAGACGTGCCACATATACCTAAACAAAGAGATGCGAAAATGTGAATTTAAGCTAATCTCAAAAAATAGGATATAAATTTTAAGGATTGTAGTCTGAAATTCGACTATATGAATAAGTAATTACTAGTAATCGTGAATCACCATGTCACGGTGAATAGACCTTGGATTGGTACTAACCACTCGTCACATGCTGAAAGGGGCATGCGCAATAAGTTTGCTTTCTTAGTAACAAGTAAAAAAAACAAATAGGTTTTATATATTCTTTTATTGGGAATCTTCGTATGCGTGGCTCTAATTAGTGTTAAGTCGAAATACGGTTCGGGTAGTGGAAGTTGCCCGGGATTAATTAATATTAACCATAAATATATATAATATAAGCGCAAGCATGAAAAAAAAATCTCTTTTTTTTTTCCGAGCTAGCGCCTATATAAAGGAGGGTTCCTTTATTGGTAAGAAGGGTTGAGCTGTAAACTCAATAGCTATTGCTTTTAAGAGTTCGAATCTCTTGTCTCCTAGAATTAGTAACTTAATTAGGTAAAGGACTTCCTTGTCACGGAAGTAGATGTCGGTTCGATTCTGATCTAATTCGTATAGTAGCATACATAGCATACATAGCAGCTAGCTTGCTTTTATAGAGAAGTGCTAGCTTTTAGCTTGCACTATTACTGCGAGGCAAACGAGAGGTAAGGCTAGCTTCGCTAGCCCTTTCGGAGCTAATGCAGGAAAAGTTTCCATAGGTAGGGTAAGATATTTGCTAAGTATTATGTTTTATACATTTAGGTGTTCGAATCACCTCTTTTCCGTAGTCTCCATGCGAGCTTCGCTCGTATATGGGCTAGCGAAGCTAGCCTCTTTATTTTTTTTTATTGCTTGAGCCTCTATAGCTCAACGGTAGAGCATAATACTGTTAATATTATGATAGATGTTCGATTCATCTTAGGGGCTTTTAACTTGTGTACAAAACTACAAGATTTATAATATATAATATATATGACAAATTTAATAAGAAGTAATTTTCAGGATCATCCATTCCATTTAGTGTCACCATCTCCTTGACCACTGTATACAAGTATTGCTTTATTTACAGTAACAGTGAATGGAGCATTATCAATGCACTTATTTAGCAACAGCTATATAGTGTTTTACTTATCATTAATTACATTAGTAGCATCTATGGCTTTCTGATTTAGAGATATAATAGCAGAGGGTAAACTTAAATTAAATACTATAGTCCTTCGGACTCAGCAAGCTCTAAATTATTATTTGAATATTGCACAAAAAATTCCTTCTATCCATTTAGAAGAGGCTTTATATACATATAGAAATAAAAACAATACTACAATTTTCACTAATAATAATAACTTAGGTTATTATTTAGCAGGTCTTTTAGAAGGAGACGGTTCCATTTCTCTTCCTTCGACCAATACTGGAGTTACAAGTTTAAATAGAGTACTTAATCCTAGAATAGTATTTACTTCCCATATTAATAATATAGGTATGTATTCATTTATACAATCAGAATTAGGTAATATAGGACGTTTTCAAGGCGCTAGCTCTTCAGGAGAAAATATTCTTCGTTATATTATTGGAGATATAGAAAGTATTATTCTTTTTATAAATTTAGTACACGGAAAACTTAGAACACCAAAAAACCAGAGATTTAATGATTTAATCAATTTTATGAACAATAAATATGATTTAAATATATCGGAAAGTTTATTAGATAATTCTAGCTTTACAGATAATAGTTGATTCTCCGGTTTTAGTGAAGCAGATGGACATTTCGGAATTAAATATGTAGGGGGCAGAGCTTGCGCAGCGATTTTCGCGGCTCCTAATCCCGCAGGGATATCGACGAAAATACGTAAACCTAAATCTGAAACCCGTAAAAGATCTGTAAGTGAAAATATTTCTTTGAAATTTAGATTAGATCAACGTTTATATGATAAAGCTACATCAACCTCGATGAAACCTTTTATGGAAAATTTAGCTTTATTTCTTAATGCTAATTTAAAAACATATAAAAATAATACCAATTCGGAAGTATTATCAGTTAGTATACAATCTATAAAAAATGTAAGTTTTCTTATAGATTATTTTAATAAATTTCCTTTAATAGGAGATAAACTTACTGATTTTAAAAAGTGAGAAATAGTATATAATATGATAATACTTAAACAACATCTTACTGAAGAAGGTAGATTGAAAATAAAAAATCTATTGGTTAAATAGAGCTCTAGACTTCGTCTAGCCTTAATAATAATAATTTAATGTATATGTGCTCTCTTTAAATTTAACAAATTGCTGGAAAATCCTAAAATTAGGCTAATCAGCAGGAAACTAAAAGACGGATAAATATCTTTTAGGGTCTTCAGAGACTAGACATTAAAAATTAATGCGTTAGTATTCCCTACCCCCTACGGGGCTTAAGGGAGAGACTTCTCCTTAGCCTGCGTACCCGAGACTTCTAATTTCGAATAAATATGTATTTCATATCCCTTACGGGATCAGAAATTAGTATTTCATATCCCTTACGGGATCAGAAATAAGAAAGTGGGTCCGCCTGGGATATGTCCAGGCGGACCCACCACTCCGTCGTCGGCGGAGAGTACACTTCGTTAGGGGACTACAGCAAGCTCTCCTTTTAGGAATACTAACCCATTAATTAAGGTATAGTCCAAAAAATATAGAAATATATTTATAATATCTATCGACATATTTAGGAAATCATACATTATCAGTGCAAAAAGGATTAAATCTAGGAGTAATACTATTTATAGTATCTGAAGGTTTATTTTTTGTAGCTATCTTTTGAGCATTCTTCCATAGACAAAATGCATTGTGGATAAGAACCAAACTCCGGGGAAACCCTAAAGCTCTAATAACTAAGCTATCTGTCGAAAGACTTATAGTGGCCTCATTAAGGACTGAGGGTATAGTAACATCATTAGAGATTATTGGCTTAAGCCAATGAATGGGCTATCGCGGATCTAAATCAGATAGTTTTATATCTGTAAAAGAGCAACGAGCAGACGGTTCTTCAATATTTTCTAAATATTGTAAGGTGTGCTCTGAGAGCCAGGGAAACTTGGTTTTTATACATCAACAAAAAGATGTTAATACTGTTATATCTACTACTACTCATAGAGTACGTAGTAGATATACAAAAAATATTCTATGTGCTAGTAGCACGAATATCATTCAAAAATCTTTATTTTCTACCAATACCTATTCCCAATTCCCACAGGGAATTAGGGAATCGGCATTTAATACTTCACCTTTAACATTAAATCCTAATTATGTAACAGGGTTTACTGATGGAGAAGGATGTTTTTTTGTAGGGATTAATCAAGACGTAAAATTTAAAACTGGTTACAGAGTAAAAGCTACGTTTCAAATAGGTCTTCATGAAAAAGATCTCGCTCTGTTGGAACAAATAAGATTATTCTTTGGGGTAGGTAAAGTTACTAAGTTGGGAGCAGAATCTGTTCAATACAGAGTATCAGGTCTAGATGATTTAAATACTATTATTTATCATTTTGATAACTACCCTTTACTAACTCGTAAACATTCTGATTATATCTTCTTTAAAGAAGTTATAAATTTAATGAAACAAGGTAAACATCTTACTTTAGAAGGTTTAAACAGGATAGTATCCATTAAATCTACACTAAATAATGGTGAATTATCTGACTCTTTAAATTTAGCCTTTCCAAATTTAAAACCAGCTTTGAGATCAGAAGTCCCAAGTAGAGATATGCAAGATTTACACTGATTAGCTGGTTTTACTGATGCTGAAGGATGTTTCTTCATAGCATTAAAGAAATCACCAGCGTCTAAACTAGGTGAAACTGCCTGATATAAGGTTTATTTTAACTCAACATAGTAGAGATAAAGAACTTTTTGGAAAGTTTAATACAAACTTTGAATTGTGGTAGATACATAGTTAAACCAGACTGTGGTGAGTTTATAGTTGAAAAGTTTACAGATGTTAGGGATAAAATAATTCCAATATTTGAAAAGTTTAAATTGCGCCATGGGGGAGCCAAATCTTTAAATTATGAAGATTTTAAAAAGGCGGCACTTCTTATAGGTAATAAAGCTCATTTAACTAGAGAAGGGTTAGATGAAATAAAGAAAATAAAAGGTAGAATGAATAAACAAAGAAAAGCAGTATTAAATAAAGGTGTATAAAATTTAAATCCATATAAGTATACTTATGTTACTATGTAGCATAAGTATACAAATAAATAAAAAATGAGTGCATTAACACCTACTGTAGAATTAGGAGCTCAATGACCACCTATGGGTATAGAACCTGTAAACCCGTTTGAATTACCATTACTTAATACAGTAATTTTATTATCTAGTGGAGCAACTATTACTTATGCGCACCACTCATTAATAAAAGGAGAAAGAAAAGGAGCTTTATATGGTTCTATCTTTACAGTTCTATTAGCTTTAATATTCACTTTCTTTCAAGGGGTAGAATATAGCGTTTCTTCATTTACTATTAGTGACGGTGTATTTGGTACATGTTTCTTCTTCGGTACTGGGTTCCATGGCTTCCACGTTATTATAGGTACAATATTCTTATCAGTGGCTTTATGAAGAATATATTCATACCATTTAACAGACCATCATCATCTTGGTTATGAAGCTGGAATATTATATTGACATTTTGTAGATGTAGTTTGACTATTCCTATACGTAACAATGTATTACTGAGGAAGTTAGTTTTAATCTATAGATATTAATTTAATAAAAAAATATATATAATTTATTACACTTCTAATTTCGAAGAAATACAGCAAGCTCGACATAAGTTATATATATAAAGATTTAATGGTATAAGGGGGTTCGATTCCCCCAAGATCTTAGAATTAGCTATGTAAAAACATGGCTTTAGTTACAAATCTAACAACATTAATTGTTATTCTTCTTTAAAAAATCCAGATAGAGCTTCTGGACTACTCATCAGCAAGCTCAAAATAATTTCTAATAGTTGAGTAGCTTTAGCTTGCGCAGCACAACGACTAAAAAGGTAGATTTTCTATCTTGCAAATTTTGTTGTATATTATATTACATATTATACAAATGATATAGTCTAAACAATAATGAGAATTATTGCTAATATTTTTTATTTGTACACGTCATTATAGGTACAATATTCTTATCAGTGGCTTTATGAAGAATATATTCATACCATTTAACAGACCATCATCATCTTGGTTATGAAGCTGGAATATTCTACTGACATTTCGTTGATGTAGTTTGACTTTTCTTATACGTATCTATGTATTATTGAGGTTCTTAATTTATTATACTGGAGGGACTATCCAGAAGAATGCCCCCCACTTCGTTGGGATAGACGAAGTCTCAGCAGGCTAAGGATAAGCTACTAGAAAAAAAATGTCTTTTTTTTTACTGCTGCTGAGACTTCGTCTATCCAAGGAGGCTAGCTTCGCTAGGGAGAGGCTCTCCCACATATTTACAGCCGATAAGTTTAAGTCTTAATTAAGGCGGTAATCTATTTTATATAGATAAATTTGATAAAATATTCTTCTGGACTACTCATCAGCAAGCTCGAGACTTCGTCTACCAGAAAAAAAAAATAAAGGGATAGGCTTCGCCGCTTCCTTATTTTTTTTTTACTGCTCGAGACTTCGTCTACGCAGGAGCAAGCTCCAGGATTAGCACTAGCAAGATATAATTTTATTGCTATCCTAAATATTAGGTTAATATAAGTATAAAAAATACAATGTATTATCAACTTCTAGCTACACCTGAGATTTTCTCGAATGGATATTTAACAGGATCCTTAGATATAATTAGCATAACAGCTTTATTATGTGGTATTTTAATAATAATTAATAAAAACCCTATTGTTTCAGTAATATTTCTAATAGGTTTATTTGCAAATATATCAGTATATTTAATATTAATAGGTCTTACATTTATAGGTTTATCTTATTTAATTGTTTATATTGGGGCAGTTTCAATATTATTTTTATTTATATTAATGTTAATAAATATAAGAACAAGTGAATTACAAAGTAATAATAGAAATAGTGTATCTTTAGGTTTATTTATTACAATCCTGGCAAATTTTACTATATTCCAAATACTACCTTATTACATGGCGATATTAAATAATTACAGTAGTAAATTAAATACTATACTATATTATTTACCTTGAAATAAATTTAGCGATATTTTAAATTATATTAATAAAAACATAGACATTACAAATGCGAATATTATGTTTGTATCAAGTAATAGTTGAGATAATAATATGGCTGAAACAGGGCATACAGCAACTATAGGGCATATATTATATACAAGTCACAATATGTGAATATTTATGGCTAGTTTTATATTATTATTAGCGATGACTGGTGCTATAATAATTACTATTAAAAACGAGAAGGCGATTCAGTAGTATTCCATATCCCTTTGGTTAGACGAAGTCTCAGCGAGCTAAGGAATCAGCAAGCTCCGACCCCTGCCAAGCAGCATTGCACAAAATTACTATCCTCCGGATTAGGCGATACTTCGTCTACGCCGACTTAATAAAAGATTAAGTATTTCATAGCAAGCTCTATTCCCTGACCCCCTACGGGGGTAGGGAATTAGAGCCTGCTGTAGACGAAGTCTCTCCCTATTTCTTCGAAATTAGAGCTTGCATATTTCAGAGCTCGCGCCCCCCCCTTCGGCGGGATCAGAAATCAGTACACTTCGTTAGGGAATAAGTAGTATTTCATAGCAGTATTTTTTCTGTGCTTCTGTGCGAAGCATACAGAAAAAAATTACTAAAATACTGCATATCCCCCCTTCGGCGGGATCAGAAATCAGCGATGGACTTCGTTCTAGCGAAGCTAGCCCTAGTAAAAAATTCATCCGCTTTCGGTATTGCCTATTCCCTCCGAAGGATGGGATAAAAAAAAAATATATTTTTTTTTATCCCGGAGGGAATAGGCAATACCCTCTAGCAAGCTAATAGCAGGAAACGGATAAAGAAAAATTAGTTCAATGGTAGAGCGATTGTTTTACACACAATAAGTTGAAGGTTCAAATCCTTCATTTTTCAGTATTAAGGGTTAGAGGAGCAGCAGAGCTTGCGCCACTAATCCGAGGGTGAGAGGAAGAAAGTTCCTCTCACTTAAGAGGAACGCCAGCTGAGCGAGTTGGCTGATTATACCCTATAAGATTCCTTAACTTAAACGGTAGAGTGCATTTTTGATAAGAATGATATCAGCGTTCGATTCGCTGAGGAATTAAAGAGAATTGGCCGAGTGGTTTAAGGCGGTAAGCTTGAGTCTTATTAGGTTATATTCTAGCCGGGCATCCTTGTTCAAATCGGATATTCTCTGAAGAGTGTAGTTTAATTGGCAAAATAGGAAGCTTCAACCTTCAAATTCTTGGTTCAAGTCCAAGTACTCTTGTTTTTTTACGGATTAGGGCCGGCTTGGGTAGGCACTTCGTTTGGGACGAAGACTAGTTATGTTCGAATCATAATAATCCGATGAATTTTAGAAGTATTAGAGATAAAAAAATAAATAAATTTGTGGGTTCGGTAAAAAAAAATAAAGTTCTTTATTTTTTTTATTGCGCCCACTACATATAAGCAAGCATCGTGCTAGCTAAA